TAATATTTTTACAATGAATTTAAATTCCAAAAAGAAAATAATAAATTTCAATGTTATGTACTTTGAGCGCAAACTCGAAAGGTAGACGGGACTCGAACTTTGAAGTCTCAACACAACTTGCTGGCTGGCTACCAACCCAACCATCAATCGCTAGTATGACAAAACTCAAATTCTTAATCAATTCGCGAGGAAAAAGTTAGTTCGAACTGCCAAAGCCAAACAGCAAAATCAAATTGCATGCCAGCACAAACTGGACAGGTAGACGGGACTCGAACTTCGAAGTCCCAACACAACTTGCTGGCTGGCTACCAACCCAACCATCAATCGCTAGTATGACAAAACTCAAATTCTTAATCAATTCGCGAGGAAAAATTAGTTTGAAAAGTTACAGACTAGTGTGGACCCGTTGGCCCGTACGCGCGCGCGGGTAAGTAATAAGTAATAAGTAAGTAATAGACAATTAGACTAAGTAGATTAAATAAAATCTCATATATTAATTCTAAGTATTTTAAATTAAAACAATCAATGGAATCTAATATTAGTAGGTATTGTATATTAAATTATAGTGGTTGTATGAGTTCGAATTGTATTAATTTTATATATATAATCAACTTACCATCTAACTCCAAAATAGACTATATTCCGCATTTAATATAAGAATAAACTATCGAACCTTCCCCGAATTTCACAGGAATCGTATGACCACCTGGTAGAAATTTTTCCAGTTTTTTGTGTCGGGATGTTGCAGTTCAAATCCTGTTGCTCCGGCGAAAATGTGTCGAAACTCGTTTTTGGCGCAAACTCAGATGCCATTTTCTGGCAGTAAAATTTATATTTAAAATTTCGTAGTTCGAGTTTTGATTTCGAGAAAATTTCAATTTAGATTTAAAATTTAAAAATTTATATTTAAAATTTCTGGCATTAAAATTTATATTTAAAATTTTGTAGTTCGAGTTTTGATTTCGAGAAAATTTCAATTTAGATTTAAAATTTAAAAATTTATATTTAAAATTTCTGGCATTAAAATTTATATTTAAAATTTCGTAGTTCGAGTTTTGATTTCGAGAAAATTTCAATTTATATTTAAAATTTCTGGCAGTTCGAACTAACTTTTTCCTCGCGAATTGATTAAAAATTTATATTTAAAATTTCTGGCATTAAAATTTATATTTAAAATTTTGTAGTTCGAATTTTGATTTCGAGAAAATTTCAATTTAGATTTAAAATTTAAAAATTTATATTTAAAATTTCTGGCATTAAAATTTATATTTAAAATTTTGTAGTTCGAGTTTTGATTTCGAGATTGTGCCAGCAACTCGTTTTTGGCGCAAACTCAGATTCAATTTTCTGGCAGTAAAATTTATATTTAAAATTTCGTAGTTCGAGTTTTGATTTCGAGAAAATTTCAATTTAGATTTAAAATTTAAAATTTAAAAATTTATATTTAAAATTTCTGGCATTAAAATTTATATTTAAAATTTCGTAGTTCGAGTTTTGATTTCGAGATTGTGCCAGCAACTCGTTTTTGATGTGCGGTAAAATGTCAGGGTGTCAGGGTTTGGTAGTTCTTTTTAAAAACTTACATTTTCCTGTGTAAATAGTTACTTATTTAGCTATTCCCATGTAATCTACTTCTCGAACTATGTCCATACCATATAGACCTTATTTTGATATGTTTTGAGATGTCGAAACTCGTTTTTGGCGCAAACTCAGATGCCATTTTCTGGCATTAAAATTTATATTTAAAATTTCGTAGTTCGAGTTTTGATTTCGAGAAAATTTCAATTTAGATTTAAAATTTAAAAATTTATATGTAGTTCGAGTTTTGATTTCGAGAAAATTTCAATTTAGATTTAAAATTTAAAAATTTATATTTAAAATTTCGTAGTTCGAGTTTTGATTTCGAGATTGTGCCAGCAACTCGTTTTTGATGTGCGTTAAAATGTCAGGGTTTGGTAGTTCTTTTTAAAAACTTACATTTTCCTGTGTAAATAGTTACTTATTTAGCTATTCCCATAAAATATAGTTAATTTTTAAAAGTAATTAATTTATTATAAAATATAATAATAGAAACTGCTTATTTCCAAATTTCACAAGCAACATAACTAACTAAAAATATTAATAATAAATCTATATAATTTCTTAGGTAACTAATGGTATATAGCATTTATTAATATTCCTGATTAAACTATTTATTATTAAACTAAATAGAAAAAATATATTCTTGAATTAAATAATATTATCTACTTGCCAAACTAGGTCCATACCATATAGACCTTATTTTGAGATGTCGAAATTCATTTCCGAACTTTAATTTTTATTTTTTACTAAATTTTTCTTTCTAATTATTTTTCTCTATACGAATGTTAGTTGTTTATATTTTTATATAAACAATATTTATTAATAAAATTTTATTCATATCCAAATATTTTTTTAAAAGTTTCTTGTACTTTGTATCCTGAATCAACAGATTCCAAAGGATCTTTTCTTAGTCTATGTCTTAAACATAATGTTATAACAGTGAATATGTCTTTTGGTGTTACTTCTTCACGTTCTTCAAATGCAACTAGTGCTTTTGCTGCTCGACTTGTTACAAGATCACCTCTAAGTCCATCAACATTTAATTCGGAACATATTTGTGAAATTTTTTCTAATAACTCATAATCTATTTTTATATCTCGAACTTTTTTTCTTGCTTTTATTATTTTTTCCATTAGTTGTTCTTGTTCTGTTTGATATTTCTTTTTAAATTCTTGCGGATTTTTTTCAAACAGTTCTCTTTGCTGTACTATTTTTACTCTTAGACTTGGTTCTTTAACAGTTTTTATTTGTGCATGCATACCAAAACGATCTAGCAACTGAGGTCTTAGTTCTCCTTCTTCTGGATTTCCCGATCCTATAAGTATGAATTTAGCTGGATGACATATAGATATTCCTTCTCGTTCAACCGTATTCCATCCAGATGCCGCTGAGTCTAATAAGACGTCTACTAAGTGATCATCTAATAAATTAACTTCATCCACATAAAGAATTCCTCTATTTGCTTGTGCTAATAGTCCTGGTTCAAATGCTTTTATTCCTTCTGCTATAGCTTTTTCGATATCAATTGTACCGCAAACTCTATCTTCCGTTGCTCCTAGTGGAAGATCAATCATAGGTGTTTTTATTTGAATAGTTTCAATTTTTTCTTTTTTTCTTATTTTTTCTAATGTTTCATCAGACATTGATTCTGGATCATTTGGATCTGAATTATATGGATCATTTTCTACTACGTCTATAGGAGGTAATAAGTCTACAAGTGCTCTTACAATAGTTGATTTGCCGGTTCCTCTATCACCCATAATCATTACTCCTCCTATTTTAGGATCAATTACATTTAATATTAAAGAAAGTTTCATAAAACTAAATAAATAGTTATTTATTTGTTATCTAATCAAACTTGATATAAATTTATATCATTCGACTATTTTTAGTTATACTTGCTGAGTTATTTCTTATAGAATTATTCTATTTACTTTTTAAATTCAAGATGAAATTATTTGTTTCATAAGAAATTTATGAAGTTTATATTAAATAGTTGTCAATTTTAATAAATATAAATTTTTGTCCTTTTGGAAGGTTTTTCTATTGCTTATAATGATTGCTAGTTTAATACTTTATATAAGAAATTTTATTTCTTGAATTTTATAAGTCGCACATTTCCTCTTGTCCGATAATTGAAACAAATGGGAATACAGGACGTTCAGTTGTTTTTTTATTCATAATGGATTCGCTTAATTGTTTTGTTTTTATTTGCTAAGTCATTATATATAACGATTATAATTATTTAAGTTCTGTTACTAAATAAAATTTAGGTAATATCATACATAATTCATTTGCTTTTAAATATAATTATTTCATTTCTTTATTAAGGATTTTATGACTACTGTTGGTTTAGAAAAAGATGATAAATTAGGATTTTTTGATGTTGCGGATGATTGGTTAAAACGTGATAGATTTGTCTTTGTTGGTTGGTCTGGCTTATTATTATTTCCATGTGCTTATTTGGCATTGGGTGGTTGGTTAACAGGTATTACATTTGTTACTTCATGGTATACACATGGGTGCGGCATTAGATTAAATATTTTTTTAGAATTAGATTTACTTTTATAATAAAGTTTTATTCTTTAATATTACCATTATTTTGTACTCGCAAATAATTTATAAAGCAAATTTCGTTAGAATTGTAGACAAATTGTGATAAAATCAATAATTTTAATAAATAATCTATGTATATTTGTCATTATTTACTTTATTTATTTTATATTTTGGTTATTTGTTTTATATCTAATTCTAAAACATGTAAATATTTTTAAAAATAAAAATATTGAAGATTTGTTAGATTAAATAACAATTTATATAATGTTAATTTTGAGCTTTATACGTATTAATACGAATGTAAAGTTCTTTAGGAGAAAATTATAATTTTCTATCTTATATTGGCAACTTCTTTCCTTGAGGGTTGTAATGTTTTGACAGCGGCTGTTTCTACTCCTTCGAACAGTATGGCTCATTCTCTTTTATTATTATGGGGTCCTGAAGCTCAAGGTGATTTCACACGTTGGTTACAATTAGGTGGTTTATGGCCGTTTGTTGCTTTACATGGTGCTTTTGGATTAATAGGATTTATGTTACGTCAATTCGAAATTGCAAGAGCTGTTCAAATTAGACCTTATAATGCTATTGCTTTTTCTGCTCCAATTGCAGTTTTTGTTTCAGTTTTCTTAATTTATCCTTTGGGTCAGTCAGGTTGGTTTTTTGCTCCTAGTTTTGGTGTAGCTTCGATTTTTAGATTTATTTTATTTTTCCAAGGTTTTCATAACTGGACGTTAAATCCTTTTCATATGATGGGTGTAGCTGGTGTTTTAGGTGCAGCGCTATTTGCGTTACAATTATTTTATTAATTTTTAGAATGACATCATTATTTTCTCCTTTCTTAAATTTTTATTTTGTTGAAAAATATTAGTTTTTTTTCATTAGCAAACTTAATTATTAAAATACTTATAATTTTACATTATATTTTTTACTTATTTTTTGAAAGCTAAATTTCCTTATGGCTAAATTAATTTTTAAATATTTTTCATATAAAAAAATAAATTATTGGAAATTTTTTTGGTTTTTCTATATTTGTATTCAATTGAATTCATTTGAAGGATTTACATATTTAATATTAAACTTGTATTTATTTTATTTTATAAACTATAAGCTGTATGCATTTTAATGCTTGTACATCTTAGTGAAAGGAATCTTATTTCCTATTTAGATATGTGCTATACATGGTGCAACAGTTGAAAATACTCTTTTTGAAGATGGTGATGGTTCGAATACATTTAGAGCATTTAACCCTACGCAAGCTGAGGAAACATATTCAATGGTTACAGCTAATCGTTTTTGGTCACAGATTTTTGGTGTTGCTTTTTCAAATAAGCGTTGGTTACATTTCTTTATGCTTTTTGTTCCCGTAACTGGTTTATGGATGAGTGCATTAGGTGTTGTAGGTCTTGCTTTAAATTTACGTGCTTATGACTTTGTTTCTCAAGAAATTCGTGCTGCTGAAGATCCAGAATTTGAAACTTTTTACACAAAGAATATTCTTTTGAATGAAGGTATTCGTGCTTGGATGGCTGCTCAAGATCAGCCTCATGAACAACTTGTATTCCCGGAGGAGGTTCTTCCACGTGGAAACGCTCTTTAATGGAAAATGTGTGAAATTGATCCCGAAAATCGGTCTTATTTAAATAATCATTAAATTTTAAATAACAGTATTATTTTAATAAACTTTTAGTTTGATTTTGTAGAGAATTAATATTGAATATTATTCGTTATTAAGTTTTAATTTAATTAAAAACTTTTACTTTAATAGTTTTTAATTTTAAAATAAACAAAGTATTAATTATATTTTTAATTTACTACATATTTTATTCGATTTTATTTATTAACTATTGTACTTAATAATTTGGGTAAAATTTTAAAAAGTTTTTATTATTTAAAATTCTTCTGTTCAATTATGAAATTTAAATAGTTTTATTCTTTATAAGGAAGTTTTTGTTTTAATTGTATACTTGCCTGACTAGATTTAGTTTACATGAATTTTATTCTATTTTTTATAATTTAAAAATGAATTTAACCAAAGATGTTTTTAAAGAATTTTTTATAAATGATTTTCTTTATTATTCTTGGATGGAGTTAAAAAGATTTCAGTATCTTTTTAACTTTCCTAAACAATATTTTTTTTGTCCGGTTGAAAAAGGATGGTTTTCTAGAACAATACTTTTGTTAACAAAAAGTCAATATATATACTCAAAAAAAAGTTTCCTTAAACTAAACAAAAATAATAATAAAAAAATAACTTTAGTTTCTTATCGTAATAAAATAATTGAAAACGCTTTTTTTAACCTTGTTTTTCCTTATTTTCAAAATAATTATGCTTTTAAGAAGTTTTCTTTGATTGAATGCTTGTGAATACTTAATTAACTATTGAATTTACTTTTTTATTAATTTATGAAAATATTTAATTAATAACGAATAGGAAATGTTATTAAAATACAAATATATATATTTTAATTAGATAAGTAAGTTAGTTTTTATTTACTTAAAATTATTTATTGTGCATTTGTAGTTTATTATTTATTATTATTAACTATTTCAATTTTTAATAGGTATAAGTAGTTTTTTATATTTCTATTATTTAATATTTTGTACTTAAGATTTCAAAACTTTTTATCAGTAAACTATTACATTTTTTACTATTTTACTGTTAAGCTATTTGCGCCTAAAGTCGCTTGTATAGTTTTTTAACAATCATTTTTAATAATGATTAGTTTTTTAAGATGTCAAATATTTTTTTACCTTCATCTACTTATTTTTGTATTTCTAGTCATCGTTTTATTAAAAAAACTTGGTCAACTCGTTTCTTATTTGGATCTATTTTTTATAAATCTAGTAATTCGTCTATTCATTTAATTTTAGAGGAAATTAGATCTTGGGATAAAAATATTTCTTTTTTTCTGAATGCTAGAATTATTAAAGGATTTAGTATAATAAATAAGAATCGTTTGAAAAATATTTTTTTAAAAACAATAAAAGATATTAAAGTTTGGAAAGAAGTAGATAAAATGTTAATTGCTGGCATTATTAATTTTTCAAATAATATGATTTATAAACAACATGATTTTAGAAGTTTTAATTCTCTTTCTTATCTTTTATTTAATGTCTATTTATCAGAGTTTGATATTTATGTTTTTAGTTTGTCTTATTATTTTAATTTTAAATATTTACTTTTTAAGAAGAGTCTTTTAAATAGAAAAAAATACATATTTTTTTCTCGCGATCTAACTCCTTTAAAGTTAACTTATGGACGATTAAAATTTCCAGCATTAAATTATGTTTTAAATAACCAGACTTCTGGTTTATCACCAAATTGTTGTTTACTGAATTATTCTAATGTTTCATTTCAAAGAAGTATTAATTACGTTAGATATCTGGATTATTTTTTTTTAGGTATTTCCTCTTCTCGTATTTTTTCTTTAAAAATAAAAAGTAAGCTTTTAAGTTTTTTAAGAGGTAATCTTTTTTTCGAGTTGGAATACTTTGTTTTATCGTGGAATTTTGAAAAGTCTATTTATTTTTTAGGCCACAATATATATTTATCTAGTACTAATTCTTTTTCTTCTTTTAATTTTAGAAAAAAAAATAAAAAAAAAATATTTACACGATTAATTTCTAATAAAGTTAAGCTTGCAAAGCTTTTTATTAATCGATTTCATGCTGAATTTATTGAAAACTATAAGAATATTTTTTTAAAAAATATTAAATCAGACGTTAAGAATAAAAACTTATGGTTATATTTTTTCCAGTTAGAAGCTTTTCGGTCTTTGAGTTATGATAAGTTAATTTTTTACAAAGATGTATTAAGCGTTTTTTCTAAAAAAAAACCATTATCTGGGTTTGTTAATATGAGTTTCTTCCAAGTCTATTCATTTAATTTATTTCTGAAGAAACTTAGAACTTTGACTGATGATTATATTGAATATGGGTATTTAAAAATTCAAAATTCTGTTTTACCAATGGATTTACGATATAAAACTTTATCTAGTGAATTTATTAAAAAGTATTCTTTTTTGGCTAATGATTTTTCTGATTTAAATAGAAGTAAGGCAATTAAATTACGATATTATTTTTTAGGTAAGAGTTCTGTTAGTACAAATTTTTTATTTTCTAACAAAGAAATTTTAAGTTTAAGTAATTTTTTTTTAAAATCAAAAGATTATTTTTTATTTAACTTAATATTTATATATTTTCCTTTACAAAGATTTTATGAAAAGTTACGATATCTTGGATTTATACATTCTTTTAAAAATCGTCCAATAGCAAATATTAAATATATGTTTTCGGAAGATATTTCTATAACTAAGTTTTTTGGTTCTTTTTCTTATTCTCTTTTAAACTGGTTTAAGTATACTGATAACTTTTGGCAAATGAAAGTTATCATTAGTATTCTTAAGAAAAGTTGTTTTTTAACGCTTTCTCGTAAACATAAAAAAACTAAAAATTGGTCTTACAATGTTTATACTTCTAATTTGATTGTTTTGCGTAATCTCTCAAATAGTAATACTTTTTTTCCATCAAAAAAATTATTTTCTTTAACACGTAAAGAATTTTTACTCAATGAGTTTTCTATTTTTAATTTTGATGAATTGATCTTTATCAATTTATAAACTTGAACGAATTTTTATTATTTTTTTCTAATATTTAAGATTATTTATTCTAGTCAGAAAGCTGTATGTGCTAATAAGTACTTGTACAGTTTTGGGAACGGTTTTCCGATTCAGTTAACTATTGGTGGTCGTGATCAGGAATCAACTGGATTTGCTTGGTGGTCAGGAAATTCTAGACTTATAAACTTATCAGGTAAACTTTTAGGTGGTGTGAATTATCTTTTATTCTAAAAATTTATTTGTGTGCTTTTTAATTTAAATTTAGCTTAATGAATTGAATTATGTACGTAGTTTTATTTTCTCAAAAATTTTTATAAATTAGCTTATGCTTATGGGAAAGAACCTTACTAAATCATGCTTTTTGTTTATTATAATGAAAAATTATTTACGAATTGGAAAATGATCTCATGGGAGAAATCGCGTTCAAATTTGCTTCGCCTTCAAAAACGTTTATTTAAATCAGTTTATGTCGGTGATATAAATAAGTCTTTAAAAATTCAAAAGTTAATCGTATTTTCAAATTCGGCTCGTTTATTAGCAATAAGAGCAGCTACACAAACGGGAATTACAAAATGGGTTTCAGGTATTGATGGTAAGACTTCATTAACTTTTTTGGAAAGATTTAATTTAAATCAGTTTCTTCTTGTTTATGCTAATAATTGGAAACCTAAAAAACCTAAAGAAATATTATTTTCTAATAATGACTCGAGTTGCAATAGAAATATAATTTTTAGTATTTCGGATCGTTCATGGCAATATTTAATTCAATTTGCATTGGAACCAGCTCATGAAGCTCTTTTTGTTCCGCGCAGTTATGGGTTTCGAGCTAGTTATTTAATTCATAATTTACAAAGAGTTATTTATTTAAATTTGAATAAAAGTTCTCACGGATTGCAAAAAAGAGTCTTAATTTTTGATTTTCCTAAATTATTTAACTGTATAAATTACAATTTTTTATTAGATAAAATTATAGCTCCGCGTGGAATAAAATTGGGTATATTTCGTTTTTTAAAAATTGGACTTTCTCCTCATTTTATAAATGAGGAGAAATATGTTGATAATTTTCCTTGTTTACTTGCTAATATTTTTTTTAATGGTATTGAACTTTTACATAATAGTGTTCGTTATGGTTCAAAACTATTAATCTTTTTAAATCCAAATGATAATGAATTTCTAATTAAAAATAAAATTATTAAATTTTTGGATCATATTGGTCTTGATAATATTAATATTAAAGTTGATTTATTTTCTGCGGCTTTAGGATTTGACTTTTTAGATTGGCATTTTAGAGTTTATTCTAAAGGTAGTCTTTTTTGTACTCCTTCTGTTCAAAATTATCGTCTTTTCTTAAGAAGAGTTAAGCATATTATTAATAATTCGAATTATGGTGCTTTGTGATGTTTATTAATGTAATCTTTTTTATTAATTTATTCCTAACTTCTGTAGTTGAGAATTAACAGAATTTTAACTTAGGGAAAAAGTTTTACTGATTTTATTTATAAAATTTATATTAATTTAATTTTTTTTAGATATAGTTAGTACTTAAATTATTTTTACAAATATATTGTTTGTTATGTATTATGTTAGAACATATTTTTATATTATAAATACAATGAACGTAAATAGCTATTTATATAGCTGAATAAATTTATTTTATGTTCAGTTAGAAAACGAATAATTAATTTTTTAATTATATTTAGTTTGTTAATATTAAAGCATTAAAGCTTGCTCCTATAGTGAAAGAGTGGAAATGTTATCATCGATTTTGTAATTTGAAAAACTCGCGTTTTTCATTATTTTACGTACAAAAAAGAGCTTTTAAGATTTTTAATAAAGAGTCTAAACAAGATAGGTATTCAAGTAAAAAATTATTAAACAAGTCTTTTTTATCTTTTAATTCCAATAAATTAGACTTATTGAATAACAACTTTTCTCCATATAATTGTCATGTTACTTTTTGGTGTGATTATAAAATTCAATCCACTTTTGAGCTTCAATTGCTCTATGTTGGTTTTGGAAAAAAAAATATTTGTATTCATTGTGGAATGAATATATCTTAATTGATTTTAGTAATTATAAATAAATAAAATTTTATTTTTATTTTTAACGGAAGACATCATTATTTTGTATGTTAATCCATTTTTAATTAAGAAAGTTATAGAATTAATATCTTTATTTTTTATATTTAAATTGTATTTCAAATTGAAACTCATGTTGCACATGCAGGTCTTATAGTTTTTTGGGCTGGGGCAATGAATTTATTTGAAGTTGCTCACTTTGTTCCTGAGAAACCTATGTATGAGCAAGGACTTATTTTGTTACCACATTTAGCTACTTTAGGATATGGTGTGGGTCCTGGCGGAGAAGTTTTAGATACATTCCCTTATTTTGTAATAGGAGTGTTACACTTAATTTCTTCTGCAGTATTAGGTTTTGGTGGTGTTTATCATTCACTTGTTGGTCCAGATACTTTAGAAGAGTCTTTTCCATTCTTTGGTTATGTTTGGAAAGACAAGAATAAGATGACTACAATACTTGGTATTCATCTTTGTTTACTTGGATTTGGTGCTTATTTATTAGTTTGGAAAGCTATGTATTTTGGTGGTATTTATGATACATGGGCTCCAGGTGGTGGCGATGTTCGTATTATTATTAATCCTACATTGAGTCCATTTGTTATTTTTGGTTATATTTTAAAATCTCCTTTTGGTGGTGATGGTTGGATTCCTAGTGTTGATAATATGGAGGATGTTATTGGTGGACATATTTGGATTGGTACAATATTAATATTAGGTGGAATTTGGCATATACTTACTAAACCTTTTGCTTGGTGTCGTCGTGCTTTCGTATGGTCAGGAGAAGCTTATTTATCTTATAGTCTTGGTGCAGTAGCTGTTATGGGATTTATTGCTGTACCTATGGTTTGGTTTAATACTACTGTTTATCCTAGTGAATTTTTTGGTCCAACAGGACCTGAAGCATCACAATCACAGGCTTTTACTTTTTTAGTACGTGATCAACGTTTAGGTGCTAATATTGCTTCTGCTCAAGGTCCAACAGGTTTAGGAAAATATTTAATGAGATCTCCTACAGGTGAAATTATTTTTGGTGGCGAAACAATGCGTTTTTGGGATTTTCGTGGTCCTTGGCTTGAACCTTTACGTGGTCCTAATGGATTGGATTTAAACAAACTTAGAAACGATATTCAACCGTGGCAAGAGCGTCGTGCTGCTGAATATATGACGCATGCTCCTTTAGGTTCTTTGAATTCTGTTGGTGGTGTAGCTACTGAAATTAATGCTGTAAATTTTGTGAATCCTCGTAGTTGGTTATCAACTTCTCATTTTGTTTTGGCATTCTTTTTCTTTGTAGGTCATCTTTGGCATGCTGGACGTGCTCGTGCGGCGGCTGCTGGTTTTGAAAAAGGTATTGATCGTGAAAATGAAGCGGTTCTTTCAATGCGTCCTTTAGATTAATTTTAATTTATTTTTTACAATGTTTAATTATTTGTAAATGTTAGTTTTTATATAATAAACTTGTTATAATTGTTTTGAATATATACAAGGCGGGCGTCGCCAAGTGGTAAGGCAATGGACTGTGACTCCTTTATTCGCGGGTTCGATTCCCGTCGTTCGCCCATATGCTATAATAATATAGATAGGCTCAATAGCTCAGTGGTAGAGCAGGGGATTCATAAGCCCTTGGTCACAGGTTCAAATCCCGTTTGAGCCATCATAGACAACGGCGTTCTTAGTTCAGTTGGTAGAACGTAGGTCTCCAAAACCTAATGTAGTAGGTTCGAATCCTACAGAACGTGTGTTTAAATATTGCCCCCATCGTCTAGAGGCCTAGGACATTTCCCTTTCACGGAGACAACGGGGATTCGAATTCCCCTGGGGGTATATTTAGTTATTTTGCGGGTGTAGCTCAGTTGGTAGAGCGCGGTCCTTCCAAGTCCGATGTCGCGTGTTCGAATCACGTTACCCGCTTTGTTAATTAGTATAGAATGTAAATTTTATTTTTTAATAAATTACTATGGGATTACCTTGGTATCGTGTTGTGATTTGTAATTAATAAGACATATTATCTACAAAATTTATTTTTAGTTGCATTTTAATATTAGATTAACTTTTTTACATTTATATTAAGAACTATTTTGTTATTTTATTTACATACAGTTGTTTTAAATGATCCAGGACGATTGATTGCAGTTCATTTGATGCATACTGCATTAGTTTCTGGTTGGGCTGGTTCTATGGCTCTTTATGAGCTTGCAATTTTCGATCCTTCGGATTTAGTATTGAATCCTATGTGGCGTCAGGGAATGTTTGTTCTTCCATTTATGACTCGTTTAGGTGTTACAAAATCTTGGGCTGCTTGGAGTATTACTGGTGAAAATTTTTCTAATCCGGGTGTTTGGAGTTACGAGGGTGTTGCTGCTTCGCATATTGTTTTGTCAGGTTTATTATTTTTAGCAGCAATATGGCATTGGGTTTATTGGGATTTGCAGTTATTTCGTGATCCGCGTACTGGTGATCCGGCTTTAGATTTACCTAAAATATTTGGAATTCATTTGTTTTTGTCTGGTTTGTTATGTTTTGGTTTTGGTGCTTTTCATGTTACTGGTTTATTTGGGCCTGGTATTTGGGTTTCTGATCCGTATGGTATAACTGGTAGTATTCAGCCTGTTATTCCTTCTTGGGGTGCAGAAGGTTTTGATCCTTACAATGTTGGAGGTATTGCTTCGCATCATATTGCTGCAGGTGTTTTTGGTATCATTGCTGGTTTATTTCATTTAACTGTTCGTCCTCCTCAACGTTTATATAAAGTTTTGAGAATGGGAAATATTGAAACAGTTTTATCTAGTAGTATTGCTGCTGTTTTTTGGTCAGCTTTTGTTGTCGCTGGTACTATGTGGTACGGATCGGCAGCAACTCCTATTGAATTATTTGGTCCAACTCGTTATCAATGGGATCAGGGCTATTTTCAAGAAGAAATACAGCGTCGTGTTCAAAAAAGTTTAACAGATGGTTCATCTCTTTCTGAGGCATGGACAAAAATTCCAGAAAAGCTTGCTTTTTATGACTATATTGGTAATAATCCTGCTAAAGGCGGTTTATTCCGTTCAGGACCTATGGATAATGGTGATGGTATTTGTGTTGGGTGGTTAGGACATGCTGTCTTCAGTGATAAGGAAGGCCATGAGTTATTTGTTCGTCGTATGCCTACATTTTTTGAAACTTTTCCTGTTTTATTAATTGATCAAAATGGTTTAGTTCGTGCCGATATTCCTTTCCGTCGTGCAGAATCTAAATATAGTATTGAACAGGTTGGTGTATCTGTTTCTTTTTTTGGAGGCGAACTTGATGGACTAAGTTTTAGTGATCCTTCTACTGTTAAAAAGTATGCTCGTCGTGCGCAGTTAGGAGAGATTTTTGAATTTGATCGTTCAGTTTTAGAGTCGGATGGTGTATTTAGAAGTAGTCCACGTGGTTGGTTTACATTTGGTCATCTTTCTTTTGCTTTATTATTTTTCTTTGGTCATATTTGGCATGGTGCTCGAACTATTTTTCGTGATGTATTTGCTGGTATTGATCCAGATTTAGAAGAGCAAATTGAGTTTGGTGCTTTCCAAAAACTTGGTGATATTACAACAAGAAAACAAACTATTTAATTTATTTTTTAATTAGTTTTTTATAAGTTAAAAAAACGTGCAAAGTTATTTTTTTATTTATTTTTATGGAAGCTTTAGTTTATACATTCTGTGTGGAACGATATTGTATATTTTAAAAATATTAAAGAGCAAATTATTTTTTTAATTTTAAAACTTCTTTATTTATATTATATTAATATTATTATTTTTATTTTGTCATAAACCTTGGGATTATCATTAACCATTTGAGAATAATTTGGTTTATTTATAATATTTTCCTCAAAGTTAAATTAATATACTTAATCTTATACAAAACGTTTTTTGGATATTTAGCAATTTTAGAATTAAATTGTTTTTTGAGTAAATAAAAGATTCTTTATTTACTAAAGCTCTATGTTATTAATTTTTAACATGTATAGTTTTTTTGAGAAAGTATTTTCTTTACTCTACTATTAGTAGGCACTTTAGGTATTATTTTCTTTGCTATTTTTTTTCGTGAGCCTCCACGTATTGTAAAAGTTTGAGGGTAGTGTCTAATTAACGGTTTTTAAAAAATTTATACTAGAATTATAGTATTCTATATCTGGGTAATTCTTATTAATAGTTATATTTTTATTTTTTAGTTTTTTTATCTTTTCTTTTATTTTAAGAGGAAAGATAATTTATTTATAATTTTGTAGAATTAAATCCTTAAATTCGTTTTTATTTTAATTATTTTTAATTTATTATTTATTAGATAAACATCACGAGAAGTATTAAATTATATTTATTATTTCGGGGGAAATTTTTAGTTAAGATTTGTTTATTAATTGTCCTAGTATTTTAAATTTACCATTTTAAATTGTTTATATTCTAGAAAGCTGTATGTTCTTTTATAGTGCATGTACAGTTTGGAGAACGATATTTCGATTCGTCTAGTTTTCAATTTTGAGTTAACGTTTATTAAATTTTTTAATTGTATTAATTAATTAATTAAAATAAAAGAACGAAATATTATATATTAAATAATTAATTGAAAGTATAATATTATTAATTATTTAATTCCAGTTTAAATTAATATTATCCAAAATTACTGACGAATTATATATTTCTAGAATAATAATTAAGAAAACAGCAAATAAAGCCATAAATATGCCCATAACTAATGTAGTTCCCCATCCTGGAGCTACTTTACCGTATTCGGAATTTAACGGTTTTAAAATTGTTCCTAAAGGAGTTATTTTTCCTTTATTATTATTAGATGCTTTGTTTTTTAATATAGTTGTCATAAATGTATATATTGATTTATTATTTTTACTTTCTTTACTATTTTTAATTTTTAATCTTCATGTTCTTCAAAAGGATCTCTTAAGTTTTTTGATTCTGGCCCAAATCCAATAAGTATAGAGTAAGCTGTAATACTAACTAAAACGCATGATATGAATATACTTGAAAAAAATGATATAATTTCCATTTTTATAGAAAAAAATACTTTCCCTATATTGTTGTTTAGAAAAAAAGATATATTCATAATCAAAAGAGATTTTAAAATCTAAAACAGTTGTTTAAGTTTTGTCAAAATATGAGTTTTGTATTTATAGTTTGGATTGTGTTTAAATTTTAAAATTTGTATAAATTAAATAAATTTTTCTAAATATAATTTATTTTTTATTTTTTTAGGTTTAACATAGGATTATAATAAATGAGATTTCAATATTACTATTTTATTTTGTTTTTAATTAGTTATTAAGTTTTCTTATTATTATTATTATTTTAGTTATCTTTAAACTTTTTATCTATATAAATATTAAAAATATGAGTAAAATTTACGATTGGTTGTGTGTTTCGTTTTTTTAATTTGTATAAGGTTAAACTCCTTTTAATTTTATCTATGAATTAGTATTCTATAATTTTTATTAAAAATTTATATTAAGCTTAGCTATTTTTGATTTCAATTATTAATTTATATGATTATATAATCTAATTTTTATATTATCGTGACGTAATAATTATGCTTTAAGAATTTGGCTTGATTTTAATTTGATATTTAAAAAAGCATCGGTAATGAAAAAAAATCTAAATAAATTAAATTTACTATGTGTTTATTTTATTAATATAATAATTCTTTTATTCTAAGTATATTAACTTTATTTTCTTATAATTATATGAAATCATATTTATCTTTTATATTAAGAAACGAATTTTATAAATTTAATTTTTTATTTATTAAGGAAGTATACGAAATTATTTTTAAATTGTATACACTTTTAGAAAAATTATTTTCTATTTAATAAGCAAGATGAAATGAAATTTTCATGTCTTGTTTTTAAGGAAACAATGATTGTTTACCTAACCGAAGAACGTTTGGAAATTCAGTCTATTGCAGATGATATTGGAAGTAAATATGTTCCTCCGCATGTTAATATATTTTATTGTTTAGGCGGGATTACTTTTACTTGTTTTATTATTCAAGTGGCAACTGGTTTTGCTATGACATTTTATTATCGTCCTACTGTAACTGAGGCTTTTGCATCAGTCCAGTATATTATGAATGATGTAAATTTTGGTTGGCTTATTCGCTCAATTCATAGATGGTCAGCTAGTATGATGGTTTTAATGATGATTTTACATGTTTGTCGTGTATATTTAACTGGTGGATTTAAAAAACCTCGTGAATTAACTTGGGTAACCGGCGTTATTCTAGCTACTTTAACCGTTTCTTTTGGTGTTACTGGCTATTCACTACCGTGGGATCAAGTTGGTTATTGGGCCGTAAAGATAGTTACTGGTGTTCCTGATGCTATACCTATTATTGGTTCTTTTATAGTTGAATTATTGAGAGGAAGTGTAAGTGTTGGTCAGTCAACTCTTACTCGTTTTTATAGTTTACATACTTTTGTTCTTCCATTATTGACAGCTACATTTATGCTAGCTCATTTTTTGATGATTCGTAAGCAAGGGATTTCAGGTCCGTTATAGATTTAAACTTCTAAAATGATTATTTAAATGTTTTTTTAAAGAATTTTTTATTTTAATAATATTGATATATATGACATTAACTTCAAATTTAAATACAGGTGTAATTATTCAAATTATTGGTCCTGTAATGGATATTTCGTTTCCTCCTGGTAAAATGCCAAGTATTTATAATTCTTTAATTATAGAAGGGAAAGACGAAGCTGGTGAAAGAATGAAAGTTGTTTGTGAGGTACAACAATTATTAGGGGATAACGTAGTTAGAGCTATATCTATGAGTGCTACAGATGGTTTACAACGTGGTGTAAAAGTTATTGATACAGGAGCCGCTTTAAGTGTTCCGGTTGGTTCAACTACTTTAGGTCGAATTTTCAATGTTCTTGGTGAACCTGTTGACAAAATGGGAGATGTGGATTATTCTAAAACTTTACCTATTCATCGTTCTGCACCGCCTTTTATTGATTTAGATACACAACTTTCAATTTTTGAAACTGGTATTAAAGTTGTTGATTTATTAGCACCTTATCGTCGTGGTGGTAAGATAGGTCTTTTTGGAGGGGCTGGAGGTTTGTTTATTACAAATATTTTAGTTATGCTACTATAAGATTCAAGGTATTTTTTATTAAAACTAACTGTAAAATTTTTTTATAGAATATAGGTTTAAATAGGCTAAATTTTATTTAATATAATAAAATATTGATTGGTTTATTGCAATTTAAATTTCTCTGGTTTTTTATAATAATTGTATTCATTATATTAAAATAATTTATGTCTGTTATAGTAGTGTTAAGTAAATTTATATGATTTTTATTTTATATTTAAGGATACTAATAATTAAGTTTATTTTTTTATTAAAATTTAGTTTTCATGATAAATTTTTTTATCTTTGTCAAAACTTTTTCAAGCTGTATAATTTTTAATTGATTTCTACAGTTTCAATGAGGAAATTCTTTATTTCTATCAAACTTGGTAAAACAGTACTTATTATGGAATTGATAAATAATATTGCAAAGGCTCATGGTGGTGTTTCAGTTTTTGGTGGTGTTGGGGAACGAACACGTGAAGGTAATGATTTATATCAAGAAATGAAAGAATCTGGAGTTATAAATTCTTCTAATTTGAAAGAATCGAAAGTTGCTTTAGTTTATGGTCAAATGAATGAGCCTCCTGGTGCAAGAATGCGTGTTGGTTTAACAGCTTTGACTATGGCTGAATATTTTAGAGATGTTAATAATCAAGATGTTTTATTATTTATTGATAATATTTTTAGATTTGTTCAAGCTGGTTCCGAAGTTTCTGCTCTTTTAGGTCGTATGCCTTCTGCTGTGGGTTATCAACCTACATTAGCTACGGAAATGGGTGGTTTACAGGAACGTATTACATCAACAAAAGATGGTTCTATTACTTCTATTCAAGCTGTTTATGTTCCTGCAGATGATTTAACAGATCCAGCACCTGCAACTACTTTTGCACATTTGGATGCTACTACGGTTTTATCTCGAAATCTTGCCTCAAAAGGTATTTATCCGGCTGTTGATCCTTTAGATTCTACTTCTACTATGTTACAACCATGGATTGTTGGGGACAATCATTATAATACTGCTCAGTCTGTTAAGAAAACTTTGCAACGTTATAAAGAGCTACAAGATATTATTGCAATTTTAGGATTGGACGAATTATCAGAAGAAGATAGGCTTGTTGTTTCGCGTGCTAGAAAAGTTGAAAGATTCTTATCTCAACCGTTTTTTGTGGCTGAAGTTTTTACTGGTTCGCCTGGTAAATATGTAAGTTTAGCAGAAACTATTGAAGGATTTAAACTTATTTTGAGTGGTGAGTTAGATGATCTTCCTGAGCAAGCATTTTATTTGGTAGGAACATTAGAAGAAGCTATATCTAAAGCGTCTACTTTATCGTAGGATCAAAATTTATTTAAAATAGTTTAGTTATTTATATTTTGTTTGGTTACGATTTTTTAATTTTAATTAAAATGAGTTTAGAAATTTCAATTAGTACGATACGTAAGTTATAAATTTAATTGTTATTTAATATAGTCTATAATATTGCATAATATTTTTGAAAGTTACTATATTTTTAATAGTTAGAAAAGTATATAGTTTTTTATTTTTAGATTATTTATAAGAATCTTTTAATTAAAGTAATAAATATATAAATTTATACTAGAGATGAAAATTTATAAAACGTACAAATTTATTTTAATAGGATTTGAATATTATTTCAATAGATTATATTAATTCGTTAGTATGTTTTAAGCTGTATGCAAATTAATTCTTTTTTGCATGTACAGTTTTTTTAGAGCAAATTTTTAATTTTGCTACTTTGCTTGTGCCTGATCGTATTTTTTGGAAGAGCGATGTTAAAGAAGTTATACTGCCTACATTAAATGGTCAAATGGGTATTTTAAAAGACCATATACCTATTCTTACTGGGTTAGATACAGGTTGTGTGAAATAAATAGTTTAAAGTTATAATACATTTTAAAAATATAAATTTATTAAAAATTGTTATTTTATGAGTTAATTATTTGAATTTCCTAATTTTATTAGAATTTGAACTAAATAGTATTTACTTTATTTGTTAGAATAATTTAATCAAGTTACTAAAACCAAATTACCGTTTTATTTTTTAATAAATAGATTTTTTATAATGAAATACCGAACTAGGTTTTCAGTCTCATTACATAATAATCGTTTTGAAAGTAGCATTCTATCCTATTTAAATTTTATAGTTTAAGCTTTTTTGAAAATATTTTTATATTAATAAATTTATTTATAAGAATTTACCAGAAAGTAGATGCTCTGAGTTAATTTTAGAGATGTAATTACTTTATATATTTTTACTAATTTAGTATTCATTTATTAAAAATTTTACTATATAACTGATAGGTAAATAGTTTTCTAGAAAATTTATTTTCTAGAATTTCGAGCCGTGTATTAAGAAATTAATATGCTCGGTTCTTGAAGTGGAAATAATACGATGTTTTTGTCCCTATCTTCGATTAATGTTAGTTCGTAATGCTGTTGATTTGAAATGGGTTGTTATAGCAGTTATGGGTGGATTTGCTTTAGTTAATAATAATAAAGTTACGATTTTAGTTAATGAAGCTGAATTAGGATCTGTAAGAAATGTAATCTTAAATATTAGTAATTGTATTATGTTTTAGTAAAAATTAATAACTTAATTTAATTTTTTAAAATATTTTTTGAAAATGGTAGATCTTTTTTGTGAAAATTAGTTAAGCAAAAGTCTCTTATTTTATATTTAAGTGTCATTTTATTTAGTTAACCTTTGATATCTAAGTAGATAAAATATTTTTAATTTAAAGCTTGTAATAAATTATTGTTATTTATATTGAGTTTGTTAACAAATAATTAGTTTTTAAAGTAATTATTTAGTTTTATAATATTAATTTTGATGAAGCTGAGTCTTCATATTTAGCTGCTAAATTATCTGTAGAAAATGCATCTTCTACAGATTCAAAAAAAAAACTTGAATCAATTTTACAGTTCAAAAAAGCGCGTGCAAGATTTGTTTGATTTTTATTAATGAAATTTATTACAATTTTTTCATGTATTTTAAAATTATTTATCTAATTAATCGATATAGATCATATTAATTTTTTTCAAGCTGTACAGGAAATAAAAGACTTTTAAAAGTTATATAAATTATAAATAGTATTTTATGTTTAAATTTTTCTTTTTATTTTTATGATTTTTTCTAAATCATTAATAATGACGGTGTTAGTTTAATATTTATTTTTGAGTAGATTTTTATTGCATAAAATTTTTTTGGAGGTTAAAATGTCACCTCAAACTGAAACTAAAACTGGTGCTGGTTTTAAAGCTGGTGTTAAAGATTATCGTTTGACTTACTATACTCCTGATTATCAAGTTAAAGAAACAGATATTTTAGCTGCTTTCCGTATGACACCTCAACCTGGTGTTCCTGCTGAAGAATGTGGAGCTGCTGTAGCTGCTGAGTCTTCAACTGGTACATGGACTACTGTTTGGACTGATGGTTTAACTCAATTAGATAAGTATAAAGGCCGCTGCTATGATTTAGAAGCTGTTCCAAATGAAAGCAATCAATATATTGCATATGTTGCTTATCCTATTGATTTATTTGAAGAAGGTTCTGTAACTAATTTACTAACAGTATGACTATTAATGTTTTAACTTTTTTGTATTTAAACATATAAGGTGTAAATAATATTTCAAAGTAATTTAATTATTATTTAATTTTACACAAGCTAATACATTTTTAATGTATATATATGTTTTTATTTGATTTTAAAGTTAATTTAAATTATTTATCTTATTTTATATATTTCTGATGTTAGAATAATTTATTTCGCTAAACTTTTAAAGTTAAAACGCTAAATAGTTTTTTTTAATAAAATAAAAAAGATTTAACAAATTAAAAAATTTGATATAAAAAATATAAATTGAATAATTAAAAGCTGTATGAAATTTTATTATTATTTCATGTACAGTTTGAAAACGGGTATATAATTTTTTATATCTAGTTTACTTCTATTGTTGGTAACGTATTTGGTTTTAAAGCTCTTCGTGCTTTACGTTTAGAAGATTTACGTATTCCGGCTGCTTATGTTAAAACTTTTTGGGGTCCACCACATGGTATTCAAGTAGAACGTGATAAATTAAACAAATATGGACGTCCTTTACTTGGTTGTACTATAAAACCTAAATTAGGATTATCTGCAAAAAACTATGGTCGTGCTGTTTATGAATGTTTACGTGGAGGTTTAGACTTTACTAAAGACGATGAAAATGTAAACTCTCAACCTTTTATGCGTTGGAGAGATCGTTTCCTTTTTTCTGCTGAAGCTATTTATAAAGCTCAATCAGAAACAGGAGAAGTAAAAGGCCATTATTTAAATGCAACTGCAGGAACTTGCGAAGAAATGTTTAAACGTGCTGCTTTTGCTGCTCAAATAGGTGTTCCAATTGTAATGCACGATTTTTTGACTGGTGGTTTTACTGCTAACACTTCTTTATCTATGTTTTGTCGTGATAATGGTTTATTACTTCATATTCATAGAGCTATGCATGCTGTAGTTGATCGTCAAAGAAATCATGGTATTCATTTCCGTGTTTTTGCTAAAACTCTTCGTATGTCTGGTGGTGATCATCTTCATTCAGGTACTGTTGTAGGTAAATTAGAAGGTGAACGTGAAGTTACTTTAGGTTTCGTAGATTTAATGCGTGATGCTTACATTGAGAAAGATCGTTCACGTGGTATTTATTTTACGCAAGATTGGGTTGGTTTAGGTGGTACAATGCCGGTAGCTTCAGGAGGTATTCATGTTTGGCATATGCCAGCGTTAACTGAAATCTTTGGAGATGATGCTTGTCTTCAATTTGGAGGCGGAACTTTAGGACATCCATGGGGTAATGCTCCAGGTGCTGCTGCTAATCGTGTTGCTTCTGAAGCTTGTGTACAAGCTAGAAACGAAGGTCGCGATTTATCTCGTGAAGGTGGAGATGTTATTCGTGAAGCTTGCAAATGGAGTCCTGAACTTGCTGCAGCTTGTGAAGTTTGGAAAGAAATCAAATTTGAATTTGAAACTATTGATAAATTATAGGTTTCATATTGAAAAAGTGTTTTTAATAATTTTTGTCTATTTTAGAAATAACTAAAGTTTACATATTGAGAGAGGATTAATATCAAAAAAAATTTTTTTTATTATGGCAGTACCAAAAAAAAAGACTTCTAAGTCGCGTCGAAATTCTAGAAAATCTAGTTGGAAAAGAAAAGTATTGAAACAAATTTTATATGCTTTATCACTTGGTAAATCTCTTTCAAAAAAAAGTAAAAATAATTTTATTTTTTCCTCTGATGCTTAAGATGTAATAATTAATTTTCTATTTAATGTTTTATGTCTCATTCAGTAAAAATTTACGATACATGTATAGGTTGTTTGCGAGTTTAACTGGCATATTATTTATTGATTTTAATTATTAATTTTTGCAAAAAGGTATTTTGCAGGAAAATAGCTTTTATTTGATTAATTATTGAATTTTATTAAATTTTATGACTTATTTTATTAACTATAAATTTTATGCAGAAAATTTTTTTACCTATTTTGATATTTTTATGCTAATTAACTAATTTTACATTTGTAGTTTTGCGTATATATAGTTTTCATTTATAACTTTTTATATACTATAGATGAGTTTATGTTAAAAGATTACATTAATACTAAATTTCTAGTTAATTTTAAGTTTTCTGCGATAATTTTCGCTCGGATAATTTTATTAGGGAAAGTTATTAAAACTTTCTACTTTTTTACTCAATGTGTTCGTGCTTGTCCTACAGATGGTTTAAATAAATTCAGTATTATTTTTCATTCTATAAAATATTAATTTTATTAGAATTTTTAAATAATTATTAATTTTATTAAGGATTTTTGTCTTTAGTTTTTATTGTAAACATCTGTTATAAATCGATTTTAAGCGTCAAACTTTATGAAAATTTATTAGATAATACTGAAATAAGTAAGTTTATTTTATATTTATTTTAGAAATTAAAATAATTTTTGGAGAAAACCTTACTAAAGATTTGTTTTTAAGTGTTTTTATTTTTTACTTTGTTTGATAGAATTTAAAATTATAATTTATCAAACTACATGTTTTAATAGTAAAGTTATGAGCCGTATGTTTAATATTTAAACTCGTCCGGATCTTTGAGGAATATAAGTTTTTATTTTTACTCGACTTTTAGAGATGGTACCGTGGGATGGTTGTAAAGCTGGGCAGATTGCTTCTTCACCTAGAACAGAAGATTGTGTAGGTTGTAAGCGTTGTGAATCTGCTTGTCCTACTGATTTTTTGAGTGTTCGTGTTTATTTAGGTTCGGAAACAACACGTAGTATGGGTCTTGCTTATTAATTTATTTTTATTATTTAATATTTTGTTATATAATCAGTTGAATTAAATTTATAATTTATTTTTGAGGACTATTTATTTTTATTTTATGGAATTAAGTAAGTTTATTACTTGTAGTTTATATTGTAATAACGATTTATTTTATTTTCATAGTTTATGAATACAGACAAAAATCTTAAAAGTGTAGGAAGAATGTTATTTTAATAAAGTTAATGGAATTTATTTTTTATAAAACTAAATAATTATTTTCTTTAATTAATTATAATAAGTTCTTTAAACTTGATTTAAAAAGAAAATGTGCTATTGCAAATGTAAAAGTTAAGTCAGGTACGGGAAATATTATTATAAATAACAGAGATTTATCTGAATATTTTCAGTATAATCCTAAATACGAATTCATATTTTATAACTTCATGAAAATGATTATTGAAAATTTTTAATATTGGCTATTTTTTATTTATTTTTAAATAATGTTGCAAGCTTTAATTTTTTTATTAATTCGAATGATTAGTTTGATTTATTTTAAAATATAATTTACTTTATTGTAATTGGTATTCTTTATTTTTATTTTTGATAAAAATTTTTATTTAAAAAATCTCCTCTTATTCTTTTGAACATTGAAGAAAATTATGATATTTTTGTTATTTTAAAAGGAGGTGGAATTTCTGGTCAGTCTGAAGCAATATAGAGATTTTAAGTTTTGATATTACGTTGTTTATTATTAATTTAGTTAATTTATTTTTGTTATATTTTTGAAAATAATTTGAGTTTATATTTAATTAAGTTAGCTATATCAAGAGTAGTTTATCCATTAGTTGAAGATATATCTCGTAATAACTTAAGAATAAATGGTTTTTTAACCCGAAATTCTCTTTGCAAAGAAAGAAAAAGTAAGGGTAGTAATTTTATTTTATTAAAATTTTAGTATAAAGTATAAAAATATTATTAATTAAAATAAACTCATAATATTTGCTGTTATATTGAGAAAAAATTTTCAATTTTATTTATAAATTATAAGAATGTTGATTACTATTTCTGATTTCCTTTGGTATTATTTGGTTTTTTCGATTTTTAATTAGTAAAACTATTAAAATATGGCTTATATTTGTTTATTTATACATAATTTAAAAATCTACTTATTTATTAAGTATTTAATTAGTAAGCATGAGAAATTTTTTCTGTCATTAATTATTGCAAAGCGAGCCTAGCGATAGTTAAGTTTTTGTCACTCTAGGTTCTGAAACGGAAATTTTTCTAGTTTTATAATATGGTTTAAAAAAAGCACGTAAAGCTCCACAGTTTTCTAAGCGTTAATTTGCTAATATTTTTTCTTTATAAATATTTTAGTGTATAATTTTAAAATTATTAACATTATTAATAAGTTAATCGAAAATTAAAGGATATTATAGACCTATTTATATATATTTTTGTTATTCATCATTTATGTCAGAAAAAATAGATAAAATTATTTTAGAGTTACAAAGTATAACTCTTCTTGAAGCTTCAGAGTTAATAGCAAAAATAAAGTGATTTTTAAAACTGGATTTTTTATATTTTTTCATAATACATGTTTATTTTTTGACAAAATTTAAAGCGATTAATTTTATTGCTATTACTGGGAAGAAACATTTGGTGTTGATGCTAGTCTATCAGCTTCTCCTGTTGGTTCTGTTGTTACAAATGTTGCAAAGTTAGAGGATCAGGTAGTCGAAGAAAAAACTGAATTTAATGTTATATTGAAAGATGTTCCAACTGCAAAACGAATTACTGTTATTAAGGTTGTACGTACTTTGACTTCTCTAGGTTTAAAAGAAGCTAAAGATTTAATCGAAACTGTACCAAAACCAGTTTTAGAAGCGGTTTCAAAAGAAAAAGCAGATGAAGCGAAAAAACTTTTAGAAGAAGCTGGGGCATCTGTTATTATAAATTAATGATATATTAAAATTTAAATTAAGGTTGGTTTAAAAGAATTATAATTATAAACTAACATTTAACTATCAATTTATGAATTTAATTTTTCAACTATCTTTATTAGCTCTAATTTCTTTATCTTTTTTATTAGTTATTGGAGTTCCTGTTATATGTGCATCTCCCAATGGCTGGAGTGAAAATAAAAACTATGTTTTATTTAGTGCTGCTGCTTGGGCAAGTTTAGTTTTTGTTGTGGGTGCTTTAAATTCTTTCGTTGTTTAATGTTAATTACTTTTAAGAATTAATTATATTTTATTATTTAATTCAAGAATATATTAAATTCCATTTAGTTTCATTATATAGATTATTTAAATTATTTATTCAAATTATTTTATCTATAATAATTTATCTTTTAGATTTTAAGGGAAAGCTAATAGCATATTTTATTTACCTAATATGAAATTGTTAAAGATAAAACTCGTAAAAGTTTATAAAACTCAAAATTTATTTTATAATTTATTTAAGTTGGAATCAGTAAAGTCAAGTGAAGCTCGCATTCTAGGTAATTTAATTCGTCGTAATTTAATTAAAAATACATTGTTATTTTAAATATTTTATTTTAATTTTTATTTATTATTTAAATTACTTTTTTATTTTTTTATTAATTAATAAATGACTCTATTTAATTAATAAAAAGCTTTAAAATTACTGATCTTTTGTTTTTTATTAAAAATACAAGTGTTTCATGTTCTAAGTATAAGCTTATTAAGGAATATTTTCCATTAGAGGAGATAAGAGAAGACTTGCCTCAAGTTATTTCAAATTTTAAAAATATATTATTTTTTAGTAAAAATGTTTATTCTAATGTTGAATTCGCTTCGGTAGAAGCACAAGGCCCAAATTATACTATAACAACTCGTGATATTTGTTTTAAAGACAATAAATTAGCTTGTAATTTAGAACATTATATTTGTACTATATTTCCTTCGGACTTTAAAATAAAGGTATTAATTAAAATAGAAGTTTGATTTTATATAATATTAAAATTTTTATTTTAATATTTAAATATTAAATTTATCTTTTTATCTTTTTAAGTATTTTTATTTATTTAATTAAAAAAAAAGGATTATATTTTCTTCCTATAAAGAAAATAAATTTCATATTTGAATTATTATACCTCATTATAATAACAACTTTTATTTTAAAATAATTTAATTTCTTTTTTTTAACTTGAGATGAAGTTATACTTGTTACTGGAACGAATTGATACTTTATATGAAAATATATTAATTGAAATTTGGTGTTGTTTAAATGTGAGTCCATTTTCCGCGTTAAAAGATACAATAAAAGATTTGAAACAAGTTTATTAGTTTAGTTTAAAACTTTAAAAAATATTTCATTAATATTAAATAAATAGAAAATTAAATATCAATGTGAATTAAATATTTTTCTATTTTCTGTCTTATAGCTAAATGGAGAAGGAGGGATTTGAACCCTCGGTAACTTTCGTTACGCTGGTTTTCAAGACCAGTACCTTAAACCACTCAGACACTTCTCCAAAATGTACTCGGGATGACAGGATTCGAACCTGTGACCCTTGCATCCCAAATGCAATGCGCTACCAAACTGCGCTACATCCCGTTTGCCTAGTTATTATGTTACGTTGTATAAAATTGAAAAGAACATTAATTTATTTATAATATCTACTATATGAAAAATTTCACAACTTATTTGTCTACTGCTCCCGTTATAGCTACAATATGGCTAATTTTAATAGCGAGTTTATTGATTGAAGTAAACAGATTTTTTCCAGATTCTTTAATATTCTAATTTTTGTTTATAAGTAAAGAACTTATATGTTTTCTTTACTTATAAATGGAAGTAATCCAATAATACGAGATTGTTTAATTTATAAGTAAGTTAATCTTCTTTATCTAAATTTTCGAATTTTAATATAAAAAATTAATTTGAATCTTATTTTTCTTATTATAATTTAAAATCAAATAGATTTTACTAAAAAGCGATGTTCTTTTGACGTTAATTTTGTTATATGTCGAGGTAATATTTTACCTTGGATAGTTATAAATTTACGTAGAAGATAAATATTTTTATAGTCTATTGATTCAGAGTATAAGATAAATATTAGTAATTTTCATTTTATTTATATAAATTTTTCATCTATAATTTTTATTTAGTTTTAAATTATATTGAAAATCACTTATTTTAAATTTGATGAGAAGCGAAATAATAGTGTTATCATAATATAATTTCTAGCGAATTAATATAGTTACTTTTTATTTGTTTTATGTTAATATTTTTTGAACATTTAAAAATTGAATGTATTTCTCTGTGTATAAATAAAATGGCAGAATACTTATAACATTATTATTCTTTTACAAATACTTTTTTGTATTCTAAAATACTATTTTTTAATATGTTTTCAGCTTCTGAAGTAAAAGTTTTCGTTGAGTTTATTATTTCTTTAAAATTAGGTTTAGTTGTATTAATGTATTCTCTTAATCCTGATAAGAAAGATTTAATATTTCCGATTTCAATATCATCTAGATACCCGTTAATTCCTGTGTATATTGTTGCAACTTGGTCTGAAACAACTAAAGGCGAAGATTGTGATTGTTTTAATAATTCACGAAGTCGAGTTCCACGCGCTAATTGATTTTGTGTCGCTTGGTCTAGATCCGATGCAAATTGTGAAAATGCTTCTAATTCTGCAAATTGAGCAAGTTCTAACTTTAATTTTCCAGCGACTTGTTTCATAGCTTTAATTTGAGCAGCAGACCCTACACGGGAAACTGAAATACCTACATTTATTGCTGGGCGAATACCTGAGTTAAAAATATCAGCTGAAAGAAAAATTTGTCCATCCGTAATCGAAATTACGTTTGTAGGAATATATGCTGAAACGTCACCTGCTTGTGTTTCAACTATTGGTAATGCAGTCATACTTCCTTCACCCAATTCATTACTTAGTTTTGCTGCACGTTCTAAAAGACGAGAATGAAGATAGAATACATCTCCAGGATATGCTTCTCTTCCAGGTGGTCGACGAAGTAATAAGGACATTTGTCGATATGCTTGTGCTTGTTTTGATAAGTCATCATATATAACTAAAGTATGGCGACCTGAATACATAAAGTATTCTGCTAAAGCGGCACCTGTATAAGGAGCTAAATATTGTAAGGTTGCTGGAGAATCTGCATTTTCTGCCACAATAATTGTATATTCCATAGCACCACGTTGTTCTAAATTAGTTAAAATTTGTGCAACAGAAGAAGCTTTTTGTCCGATTGCAACATAAACACAAATAACTCCTTCTCCTTTCTGATTTAAAATAGTATCAGTTGCCACAGCAGTTTTTCCAGTTTGACGGTCACCGATGATAAGTTCACGTTGTCCACGTCCTATTGGAATCATTGCATCTATAGCAACTAATCCAGTTTGCATTGGTTCATATACTGAACGACGGGATATAATTCCAGGAGCCGGAGATTCTATAAGTCGAGTTTTATTTGTAGATATTTCCCCTTTACCATCTATAGGTTTTGCTAGTGCATTAACTACGCGTCCTAAATAATTTTCTCCAACAGGTATTTGAGCAATTTTTCCAGTTGCTTTAACCGATGCTCCTTCTTGTAGAGAAAGTCCGTCTCCCATTAAAACAGCACCAACATTATCAGCTTCAAGATTTAGTGCAATTCCTATTGTTCCGTCTTCAAACTCTACAAGTTCACCAGCCATTACTTTTTCCAGACCATATATTCTTGCAATACCATCTCCTACTTGGAGTACTGTACCGACATTAACTACTTTAACTTCTTGATTATATTTTTCTATTTGTTGACGAATTATTTTACTAATTTCGTTAGGGCGAATTTTTACCATAATTTTTTTAACAATATTTTATAAGATACGTAACTTTTTTTTATTTTGAATTTAATAATTATTTTTATACTTTACTTCATATCTTTATTATTAAAATTAACTTTTATTTACGAAATAAGGATAATTTTTCTGTATTCTGAGAAACAAATTTCTTTTGTATGTTTGGATTTAAGCGTTTTTTTAATATATTAAACTAAGATATTTTTTGTAAATTTTTTATTATAAATAATCTCGTTAGCAAATCGTTTTTGATTAGTTTTCAATCAAACGGCTTTTTAGTTTGTTTTTAAAAAATCCTTTCAATATTTTAATATATTGGTTTAATATTTTTAGTTATTTATGATAATTTATGAATTTTATTAGTTAAGATATGAATAATTATTTAATAAAGGTTTTTAGTCTATTATTAAATAAAATTTATATATTTATTTTTAATTAAAGTTTTCTAATATGTATTTTTTCATCATTTATTAATTTTTTTTAATTTAACTTAAATTATTCGTACCTCAACAGCTTTTATAAAGGCCAATTCATTTAACTTTTGACATTATAATTAGGTAATTTTTTATATTTCCCATTTTAAAACACTAAAGAAGATATTTTGATATCATTTAGCGTTAGAAAGTTTTTATTCATTACTTTCTATATGTAATTTGCATAAATAAGCTTTTTTTCCATATTTCATTTATTTAAAAAATATTTGTAACTATTAAAAATAAGTATAAGCTTCTTGATCCTAACAATTATTTTATTAAAGATATTAATTTATTTTTTGTAAAATTTTTTATATTTAAATTAGTATTTGAAGTGTTATACTTTTTTTTTACTATTAAATTTTACTATTAAAATAGATTTTAATTAATTTATCATAAAATTTATTTATTAATTAAACTTTTAAGTTAAGTTAACTTTATGCTATATTTTATTACTTTAATTTTTAAAGTAATAAATAAGTTTATAGTTTATCGATTAATAAAGATAAATGGAAAAGTATTATTAAGAATTTTTATTCAGAAATTTAGTATTGGTCAAGAAATTATTTTATTTTGATATTAGATTATACAAACCACTTCTATAATAGACTTTTCTTCTTCATAACGTATTGTTGATAGTGTTGTTTCTTTTAATCTTCTAATATCTTCTTCTATAGATTCTATTAGTTTTTTTGATGTTTGATTAGCAATTGTAAAGCCTTGTTCGCGAATTTGTTGAGCTTTATTATTAGCAATTGCAAACTGTTCTTTTGCCGAAGATAAATTTTTAGAAGCTTCAACGAATTTATTATCGGCATCTTGTAATACTTTTAATATTGTTTCTTTACGATTTTTTATTATGTCACTTAACTTAGTTAAGAATGTGCTATTCTCACTTTAAAATTTGTAATTGTAATATTTAATTACATACAACTTTAATCATTTTTCCATACTAGTACTATGAATAAAAATTATATTAAAAATTAGTTTTTTGTATAATATAAATCCAGTTTAACTTAATAATTTTTTAAGATAAAATTTACGTTCCTTGCTATTATTTAATTAGCTTTTATATTTTTAATAAGACTTATTTGAGTTTAGATTATAAAAGAACGAAAATATTATGTACATTAAATTTATGAATATACATATAATAAGTACTATAAGTCCCAGAAAAGTTATATGCTATTAAAAGTTAATTTAATTTAATTGTACGAGTTTGTTTACTTTTTATATCAGAGATATTGTCAAGCAACTGCACTTTTAATAAAATTTATTAATAAAGATTCATGGAATTTTTCAAAATGAAATAACGTATCACAAATAAAGATCTACCATAATAAACTAATACGCCGATAACAATTACTAAATTAAGAATATTTGTTTCAAAGAGATTTGTATTTATGCCAAATCCTTCGGATTCTGAAATAAAGTTCATAAAATTTATATTTAATATTGTCACAATTTAAAATCTCCGTTAATTAACTACATTTTAGAAAACAATTGTTTATATTTCTATAGACTTTATAGAAATATAAATTATATTTATACAAATGGATTAGCAAAAATGATTGCTAATTAGGATAGAGAAAATATTTATATAAAGTTTTTCCTCCCTAAAAACTATGCGTACTTATTTCTAAATACATAGCTTTTTACTAAAATTATACTTTTTAATAAGAATATTTATATAATTTTAACGTATTATCATCTATGGGCTAGTTTTTTAATTTAATAATTAATAATTTTACAATTAATTTGTTTTAGTTATTACTTCTAAACGTTTTTTGCTTTTGATAATAATCTTATCTTTTTAATATTATATTTTTATATTAAAATCTAGATTTACAATATTTCAATATGTAATAATTTTAATGAGTTAGGAAACCACTTTTAATATTTATTAAATTTAAATAATAAAATCTAGCACCAATTTTATTTTTATTATTTTTAATTAGTTGAAGTGAATTTAGTTTGAATTTTCCGTTTTAGAAAATTTATCATTAAACTAGGCAATTATTTATTAGTTTATTGTAGATAGGTGGTATATTAACTTAACATTTCGTAAGTTTTATTTTATCTACATAACATATAGTTTACATATTAAATTTATATTTCTTACGTGCTACAACTAATCCATAAATAGTTAAAGCTTCCATAAACGCTAATGACAATAATAGTGTTCCACGAATTTTTCCTTCTGCTTCAGGTTGACGAGCTAGTCCTTCAATTGCTTTACCTGACGCTGTACCTTGACCAATACCAGGACCGATTGCACCTAAACCTATAGCTAGACCAGCGCCAATAACAGATGCTGCACAAATAATTGGATTCATAATAATCTCCGTTAAAATAATAGTGTTCTATATTTAAAATAGTTTCTTAAAACCAAAAAAACAAAGTATCGACATTCGTTCTTAATTATCGATTAGCATTGAGACTAAAATTTTTTAAACATGTCACCCTAATGATGACCTTCCATTGCTTCACCAATATATATTAGATCAATTTTGTAATTTTCTAAGTTAATATTGTGTTAATTTATTAATAATATTAATTTTTAATTTAAAGTAATATTTTCTATTAAATTCGTACTGATCCAGATAAAGTAGCAAAAATTAGAGCTTGGATACCGCTAGTAAATAGACCTAAGAATATTAATGGGACTGGTATTATAAGAGGAACTAATGATACTAATTTTAGATAAGGAATTTTTCTTTTTATTCTTAATTTAACATATTTTATAATGAATAATTTAAAAAATATTATTTTTGAGATAAATGCAAATCAAATAACTGCTACAACTAATTCATCAGCAAGTATATTTCCAAAAAGTCTAAAACTTAAAGATAATGGTTTTGTGAAATCTTCAAGGATATTTATGGGTAATAATATAGGTGTTGGTTGAACATACTTAGAAAAATAACTTATTTAGATTATTGAATAATTCAATTTCTGTCAATCATAAAAGATTTTATATATTATATGTTTAATTAATTTACTTTGTAATTTTCTTACGTTATATTTGAATCGAATACCCTTTTTTGCTAATTCCTGCATAAAAATAGGATACAGAAGTAAGAATTGCTAAACCAGCAGTTGTATTAGTAAGATAGAAATTATATTAAATTATATTTCTTCTAAAAATCAAAACATTCATTTTTAAATGAATAAAGCTTATTTATATGTTATAATTATACTAATGGAAAATTTATATTTTCAATATAATAGAAAATCTTTTGTTTATAATTAATTAAATTATAAAAATTTCTTCCAAAATTAATTGTTATTAAATTAATTTAATTTGTCTGAATCTTATATTTTTATTATAAAGTTTTGTTTAAGTCTTAATTGAAAATATATAAATTAGATATATTTGCAAGATTTAAATTTAAATACTTATTTATATATGTTTTTTGTAAAATAATTTTAGCTTTAGAAAATTATATATTAATTTTTCCTATAAAAATATTTATTTGGGTTAAGTTTATTTCCTATTAATTTTTATTAAATTTTATAATAATACAAACTATATTTATTCAGTTATTAATTATTACTATTTTAAATCAATCAATATTGATAAAGTTTCAAGACGCACATATCATTTGTCGGTGCACCTAATTCTCCATTTGGTAGTTCAATAAGTTTCCAAGGAACTAAGGCTCCAGACCAGTTCGATACAAAGATAAATAAAAACATCGTTCCAATATAAGGAACCCATTTTAAATACTCTTTTTCTCCAATTTGACTTTTTGCAATATCACGAATAAATTCTGTAAGAAATTCAATAAAGTTTTGTCCATCTTCTGGAATTAATTTTAAATTATTTGTTGTTGAAATACTTAAAATTAATATTAAGAAGATTACAATCCATGAGTTTATTAAAACTTGACCATGAACTTGATAAGAAAAAATGGACCAATAAAAATGTTGACCAACTTCGTAAAAATAGAGAAATCATTAAATAGAAAAAAAATTCTTTAAAATAAACAAAATGTATGACATATTTAATAGTTTATTTTCGAAATTATTTTATTTTTTAGACAATGGATTTATAATCACTTTCTTTTTTTTCAATAGATAAAAATAGGTTAACTAATAAAAAGTAAAGATATTTTTTAAATGACAAATTTACTTATTTATTAAAATCAAAAAACATTTGCTATATCTTTTTATAGAAATTAATATCTTAATAATAATTTAAAAATAAAAGTGTTTATATAAGAATTTTCTTTTTAATAAATAACCTTTTAGAATATAAATCAAATTTAAAAAAGAGTTTAAAAATTTTGAAATAATCATAAAAATTAAAAAAATAAATTACCTCAATTCTTAAAAGTTATAAAAATGTAAATTAAACTAAAGTTACAAATTTAAATATAATAAATTATAAACTAAGAATTTTTGCCCAAAAATTTAATTCGAAATGTTTATGACTTTTACTATATGAAAAAAAAATCATAATTATTATCATTATCTATTTGTTATTAATTGTTATATTTAAAGTACTAAAATTCTTACTAATTGATTTAGAAAGTTCGTTTAATATGAGACTAATAGAAGATATAGAATCGTCATTAGCAGGAATAACAAAATTCGTTAAAGTAGGATCACAGTTTGTATCAACTATTGTAATAGTTGTTATTCCTAATTTAATACATTCTTTTACCGCATTTATTTCTTTATTTTGTCCTACTAAAATCACTACATCTGGAACTTTAGTCATATTTTTTATACCTGATAAATATTTTTCTAGTCTGTAAATTAAATTTTTTATTTCATTTAATTAAAAAAATAATTTATAAATTAAGTTAGCATTATAATAATACTTCATTGAAAATCTTATTAATTCGTCTTTTTTTTAAAACAAAAGATTCTTTTTTAGTTAAACGATTTAATGTACCATAAAGCTCTTCTTTACTTAATAAAGTATATATTCTTTAAGATAAAATACATAATTTCTGAGAAATAGAGAAATTTAATAATTTTAAAAAACTTTATTTAGAATTTATAGGAATGTTAGTTTTTGAAATATCATACTAATATACAACTTCTAGTTAATAAGAAATTCAACTAAATAATCTTTAACTAACGGAATTGTATTTATATTCTTTATAGAAATCTCACAATAATTTTAGATTTTCAATACAATTCTTTATTGTAATCCAATTTGTTAGCATTCCACCTAGCCATCGTTGTGTAACATAATAAGAATTTGAGTTAATAGCACAAGAATAGGATAATATACATTTATTTCCTAAAATTTTAGTAAAAATATCAATTGACTTTAATAAAGTTGATATATTAAAAAAATCTGGTTATTCAAACTTTCTATTATAGAATTAAACTGACGTTTAGTACCAATGAATAAAACCTTTTATATTAATTTTTTTACTTTTAAAATAGAAAGATAATAAGTCTATATTAAATAGAAAGAGTTGGATTATTTTAATAAAAAAAAAATCACACGTTTTGTTTTCTTTGCTTACTTTGTATAAGAAATTAGAAGCTTTTTGTAAACATATTATTGTTTGCAAAATATCAATAATATGAATTCCATTTCTTTCTCCGTAAATAAAAGAAGACATTTTTGGGTTCCATTTTCGTACTTGATGACCTAAATGCACATTGTTGTTAAGCATTTCTTCTAATGTAATCATATAAATAAATTAAAATTATAAAATAGTACAAGAGATAAAATATTAAATTTTTTGATATTTTATCTTGTAAAAGATAATACAAAATAAAAATTTATATAAGAACTTAATTATGTGTAAATTTCTTCTCTTAATATGTAAAATATTCCTCAATTCTAAAAAGACGACACCCAGATTCGAACTGGGGAATGAAAGATTTGCAATCTTTTGCCTTACCACTTGGCAATATCGCCTTCTAGTTTTAGTATACCGATTGTCATAGTATAAAAGTATATATGATTGTTATTTGAATAGAATTATATCTGGCAGTAATCATAAATAAAAAATTGAATATTAAACTTATGAAAAAAGAAAAAAGCTTATATGATCCGATAAAATTGAGAATAAAAATATATGTATCTAATTACTTAAAATTAAATAATTTCATATTTTTAAGTGAAAATGTAAGAAAAACAATTTTATAATACAACGAGAAAGTTTTAAAATATTTTTAGAAAAAGAACTTTGCGATCTGAAACTCATATTATTTTTTAAACTTATAAATTAATATAAATTATTAATTAAGCAAATAAACTAGATTTTAATATATTTTAAGAGTTTTAAATAAAATAAAAATACTTAAAAAAATTAAAAATAATGAAGACAGAATATTTAACTTGCACAACTTTGAAAGGAATTGGAACGAAAAAATAAATAATGAAATTAGTTTATTTAAAATTCGGTTTTTAATCTTTAATAATGAGGAAAATTATTTATGAGTCGTATGCTTGTAAAAAGCAAGTACGAATCTATTAAGGAGATAAAATATTTAATTACAATAATCTACCTAACTAAAGAAAGTTTAGAAAAATTAAATAATAGTTCGTTAAATACATATAAATTTAAAATAAATATAAATTCACATAATATAAAATATAAACAGGCAAGATTTTCACCACAAAAATGTATATTAAAAAAAAAGACTTATTCAATTGGTATATTTGCTCCTTTTAATTTAAAATATAAAAAAGAAGAAATTTATAAATGCGAATTGAAAATATAAACTATAGCACATTTATTATATTGAAAAAAATTTATTTCAAATAAAATGGGAATACTCTAAGTATAATCTCGTCAAATAAATATGTATTTATTTGTGAAATACCCTTAATAACAAAAGAAGGAACGTTTATAATAAATGGAAATAAAAGAATTATTGTTTAGATTTTAACATACCAATAACTATTTTTTAATTAAATTTTAAAGAATAATTAAAAATATCAATTTAATTTTTTTCATTAAAGAAAAAGTATATGAATAACTTTTACTAAATGAATCAGTTAGAAGTCCAGGATTATATTTTTCTAAAAATAAAAAGGAAGACAGTTTTTTGGGAACTATAATACCGAAAAAAGGAAGTTGGATAACCATGAAAATAAACATATGAATTAGAAATAAAATTAAAAAATAATTTAAAAATTTAGAATATACTTAATTTCTTATAAGTTCTTAAAGAAAAGGGAAAATAAAAATTTAACCTAAAAAATGAAAATGATATATATATTAGAATAGATAAAATAAAAAAAAATATCCCTATAGTCATATTATTACAGTCTCTAGGTTTAACAATAAAAAAAATATTTAGTTCAATAAAAAATAAAAAAATACTTTTAAGATCTATCTATAAATATGAAAGAAATTCAAATGAAAAAGCAATAATTAAACTTAATAAAATATTATTAGGAAAAAATAAAAATGTATTGTGATTCTATTTTAATATTAAGATATAGGAAATAAAACTGAAATTCTAAGTTTAATATTTTAAAAAGAAAAATTTATTTATAATATAGTGTTAGGAGATTTTTATATGATAAATTCTTCGCAGGTAAGATTTAATATTTAAAATTCAGAAAATAAGAGAAATAAAAATGAAAATTCATATTTAAATAAATTATCGAGATTAAATTTTAATTATCAAAAAAAAATAATTATGAATTAGGAGATATAGGAAGAAATAACATAGAAAAAAAATTATATTTAAATAAAACTAATCACAAAAATACAATAAAACCAGAAGATTTACTTGGAATAATGAATTATTTAATAAATTTGAAAAATAAGTTCGATTAAAAATTTCTGAATTAATTTATTACTTTATAGTTTGTATGAAATATTTAAACTTATACAAATTAAATAAACATACCAAACTCGGTTAATTTAATATTTAGGAAAAATAGATGATATAGATAATCTAAAAAACAAAAGAATAAGATTAATAGGAGAAATATTAAATAATCAATTTAAAAATAATTTAAAAGATTTTCAAATAGGTTTACAAAGAAAAATAAAACTTCTAGAAAATAAAATAACTAAAAGAAAAACAAAAATAAAGGATATTAATATTAAAGAATTAATTAATTCGCAAATATTAACAATAACAATAAAGAAGTTCTTTAATTCAAGCCAAATATCACAGATAATAGAAGATACGAATCCATTAACAGAAATAACCCATAAGAGAAAAATAAGTTTAACAATAGATAAGTCTTCTAGCCAAAAAAGTTCAAATTTAGAAATAAGAGAAATACATTCAAGTCATAAAGGAAAAATTTGTCCTATTGAAACTGCAGAAGGAAAAAACGCAGGATTAATTTGGTCACTTGCAAAAGAAGCCAGAATAAACAAATTTGGTTTCCTTGAAAGTCCATTTTATGTTCGATTTATTATATAATTTAAATTTCTTTTAAATTGAACAAATTCTAGATTTAATTAGTAAAAAATATTAATAATTATTTAAAAAAAAAAATAAAAAATAATAGAAAAATATTTTTCACAAATTCAGATAAAGAAACAGAAAAAATAATTTATTATAATCAAAGAAAATCATATAGATCAAATCAATTACAAACTATTTCTAGTATTCAAATAATCTCTTTGGGAACATCTTTAATTCCTTACTTAGAACATAATGATGCTAATAGAGCATTAATGGGCTCAAATATGCAACGTCAAGCTATCTCTTTAATAAAAAAAGAATCACCAATTGTAGGTACTGGAGTAGAAAAAATAATAGCTAATACATCTGAATCTACAATAAAATCTCAGAACAATTGTTTAATAAAATATACAAGTTCAAAAAAAATAATAGTTCATGAAAAAATAAAAATAATCAACCCAATTTACAAAAAATTAAATAAATTTTCAAAAAACTTTTTAAAAAAAATAACAAAAATTACAAAAAAAAATGAAAAATACAAAAAATATATTAAGAAAACCTATTACTTAAAAAGAAATAAATACTCAAGTCAAAATACATTACAAAATCAAACATCCAATTTGAATAATAACGAATGGAGTAAAAAAGGAAGGATAATAGCTGATGGATCAGCCACTAATAATGGAGAACTAAATATTGGAAAAAATGTTTTGATAGGATATATGCCATGGCATGGATATAATTTCGAAGATGCTATAGTAATTAGTGAAAGATTAGTAAAAGAAAACATATTCACATCTATCCATATAAAAAAATATAAAGTCTTCTTAATAAAAAATGAAACAGGAGAAGTGCGAACTAGAAATCTTAAATATAAATTTATATTTAAAATTAAATACAACCCTTTCTTTTTAAAAGTAATTAAAAATTAAAGCATGGGAATAAATAAAAATTTATTTTAGAATAATACTAAAAATAATTTCACAAAACTTAAAATACTTTTCCATAATTAAATTCAAAAATTTAAAACTAGTTATACTTATTTAATGAATAAAAAGAAAAATTTACTTTAAAATAAAAGACGTATAACCCAATTTAGTTAAATACGATTTGAAAACGAGTGAATAAAATTAACTTTTAATTTATATTTTATTTAGTTTTATGAAAAATTTAGTCGTAAAATTCCTAGTATAAATGAAATAGAGAAAAAAAAATTAAAAAGAAATGGACTTATAAAAAATGGTAGTTTTGTTAAAGAAAACGAAATCGTAGTTGGAAAGATAAAAAAACGAAAACAAAGTTCAACAACTAAATTACTTAATATTTTATTTGGTAAAAATCAAATAATAAATAGTTCTTTTAAGTTACCAAAAAGAACTAAAGGAACAGTTATCGGAGTTAAAGTAATTAAACAAAAAAGTGTTTCTATAATAATTTATCTATCAGAAAAAAGAAAAATACAAATAGGAGATAAAATTTCTGGAAGACATGGAAATAAAGGAATAGTATCAAAAATACTACCCATAGAAGATATGCCTTTTTTACAGGACGGAACAATATTAGATATTATTTTAAATCCTCTAGGCATACCATCAAGAATGAACGTTGGACAAGTATTTGAATGCCTTATGGGAATTTGTGGTAAAAATTTAAAAGAAAAATATAGAATTGTACCATTTAAAAATATAAAAGAGGAAGAAATTTCTCGATTAATTGTATTTAACAAACTTTTTGAAGCCAGCAATAAAACAAAAAAAAAATGGATATTTAATCCTAATTATCCTGGAAAAATGAAAATAATTAATGGAAAAACTGCCGAAATATACAAACAACCTATAACAATAGGTTACTCCTATATACTTAAATTAATGCATCTTGTTAAAGATAAATTAACTGCCCGAAACTTTGGTTTATATTCAGTTATAAGTAAACAGCCTTTAAAAGGTAAAGCAAGAAATGGAGGACAAAGATTTGGGGAAATGGAAGTTTGGGCTGTTGAAGGATTTGGTTGTGCGTATGTATTACAAGAACTAATGACTATAAAGTCAGATAATTTAAATAATAGATATAAAATACTAAATTCAATAATAAAATCAGGTCCTTTACCAAAACCTGAAGTGCCAGAAGCCTTTAAAGTATTTATTTTAGAATTAAATAGCTTATGCATAAATATAAGTATATACAATCCAGAAAATCAATTAAAATAATTCAATATTAAAATATAATAAAATTAAAAGGTAATATCAATAATTACAAAAAGTATAAAATAACATGTAAATTTTTTGAATTAAAAATAAATGATAAATAAATATATTAAAATAAGTCTAGCTTCACCAAAAAAAATACTAACGTGGACAGAGAGAAATTTACCAAATGGAGAATTAATAGGAAAAATTACAAAATCAATTAGCTTTTAAATACTATTATAAAATAAATAACACAAAAATCGAATTTAATACAATAATGAAAAACACATATCAATGTATTGAAAATAATTTTTGATTAACCAATAAAAAATTAAAATAAAATCTAATTTCGTTAATACTTATTATAGAGTGTATATTATAATTATAAATAATCAGCTGATATCAAGAAAATATAATTAATTTAACTGAAACTGTAGATTCCAAAAGCTTCAAACCGATTTCTAATGGATTATTTTGTGAAAAGATATTTGGACCTATAAAAAATAATGAATGCTCATGTAAATTATATAAGAAAATAAGAATAAAAAATCTCGAATCTAAAGTAATAATATGTCCTAATTGCCATGTACAAATCATGGAATCTAGCATTAGAAGATACAGAATGGGATAGTGGGACTAAAATAGAAACTAATAAACATTTCAAATTAAAAATATATTTAAAATTGGTAAAAATTTAAAGGAAAATAAAACAATCCATATTATAGAACTTGTTTGTGCTAATACGCATATTTGGTACTTAAAAAATATACCAAGCTACATATCAAATACGATTTTAAAATAAAAAAACATATATATAATGCAAAAACATCTTAATATATTTTTTCTTATATATAAATAAAAATAAGATTTTCTCAGGAAAAAAATAAATTATTAAAACAAACAGAATAATAAATATAAAAATTTATTTAATATTCAAAAGTAAAAAATTCAACTTAAAATTTAATTAAAATAATACTTTCAAAATCATTAAAAGAAATATATAAAATTACCTATGGAAAATGCTATATTTCTATTCTTATTAAAAAACAAAAAACATGGAAAACAGGAGGAGAAGCAATACATATTTTACTAAAAAAAATAAAACTTAAAAAACTTTGAGATTTACTATATAAGTAAATAAAAAATACATTAAAAGAATAAATGAAAATAAATCAAACCTATTATAAAAAATAGAAATATACTAATTAATAAAGTAATAAGATCAGTGAAAGAAAAATATTTATATCGAATTAATTAATTAAACTTTAAAAACTTATAAATGAGTAAAACTCGAAAAACTTTGTTAAAAGGTTAAATAGAAAAAGCCTTATAAAATAACTAAACCTAATAAAAACGTTTAGTCTTTAAACTAAAGAAATTACAACAATATAATTTTTGTTATCAAATTAAAAAACTAACAATATATTTTATCAAAATTATATTAATAAAAATATTTCATATGGTATATTAAAAAACATAAAATACCTCGATTAAAGATTAAAACAACAAATTAAAATTAAAGTTAAAAATAAAATAAAATAATTGAAAACGCTATGAGAAAAAAAATTTTCATACAAAGTGTAAAAAAGAGATAAAACTTATTCAATATATCGTGCTATTTGAAATTCAGTAAAAATATATAAAATAAACAAAAAAATCTCTGGTCTAAGAGAATTAAAAGTTACTACTAAAAATAAAAATAAAAAGATAAACTAATTTTAGTCTCATTAATACAAATAAAATCATTAAAATTAATTTCATATTAAAGTATTATCCAAAAATATAATAAAAATTTTTATATAAAATCAAAAAAACAGAAAAAAGAAAAAAATTCAATATTAAATAGATTTAAATTAATAAATTATTTTATAGAAACAAAATCTCGACCAGAATGGATGACTATTACTTATTTACCAGTATTACCACCTGAACTTAGACCAATTATAAAGTTAGAAGAAAATGTAATTGTAACTTCTGATTTAAATTTTTTATATGCAAAAATCATAAATAGCAATAATCGAACAATACAATTACAAAAAATGAAAGTTGCAGAAAAATTTATTCAAAAAGAAAAATTAATTATTCAAAAATCAATAGATGTATTAATAAAAACAGAAAAAAAAAAAGAATTAAAAACTAAAAAAGTGAGCTTATAAAATAAAAATTTAAATTTTCCTAACAATATGAAAAGTCAAATATAAAAGAATAAAGGAAAAATAATAACTTTTTTAAAAGTTTTAAATCTTTATCAGAAAATATAAATGGAAAACATGGAAGAATAAGAGAAAATTTACTAGGTAAAACAGTTGATTATTCTGGACGATCAGTAATAACAGTAGAACCAAACTTACAAATAAATGAATGTGGATTACCAAAAGATATAGTAGAGAATTATAGTTATTAATTATAATAATTCAAACATAAGAAATTAAAATATAAAAAATTTAGTATTTTAAAAAAATAATATAAAATAAAAATTAATCGTTAGAACTATTTCAGCCAATTATAATTAAAAAACTAATTCAATTAAAAATTTCAAACAATATTAAAGAAGCAAAAAAATTAATTAATCAAAGAAATTTAATAATTAATGAAATATTAAAAAAAAACATAATAAAAGTGAGATTTAAAAAATTATAGTATTAAAACCATAAATAAATAAACAAACAAAAAAATCTGTACTTTTTATTTATACAAAGTAGAAAAATCAAACAAAAATATCCAATCCTATTAAACCGAGCACCTACACTACATCGAGTTGGTATTCAAGCTTTTCAACCAAAAATAACACAAAACAAATCAATAAAATTGCATCCACTTGTATGTTCAGCATTTAATGCTGATTTTGATGGTGACCAAATGGGAATTCATATACCAATATCATTAAAATCTCAAAGTGAAGCTAGAACTCTAATGATCAGTTCAAACAATTGTACTTCACCTGCAACAGGAAAAGCCAACATCTTACCTAGTCAAGACATGGTTTTAGGATGTTACTTTTTAACAAATGATAACATTTCATTATATTATCTATTAAAAAATATACAGAGAATTAAAAAATTCAAATTTAAAATGAGTTTATGAAATAAAAATTTAATAATCCTAATAAAGTTTGAAATAACTCTAATCATTTATTTAAAATTTAAAAGTAATACTATTAACTAACAAACAATTTTAAAATAAAAAATATTTTTATTTTAATTTATAAAGTAAAAACTAGACTTTAAAAAATATTTTAAAAATGCCAATGATGCATTACAAAATTATAAAAAAAAATTATTAAATATACATTCGAATATATGGATTTCTAAAAATAAAACAATTAAAAAAATAACTATACAAAAAAAACTATATAAAAATTATAAAAAAAATTTTATAGTATGAATAAAACTATTTACTTATAAAAATACGAAAGAATACAAAAACAATTTATATTTTGTTTTTATTCTAAATCTGATTTTAAAATCAAAATGAATAGAACTACACCTGGAAAAATAATTTTCAGTAAAGTAATAAATAATTTTATATAAAACTTTATAAAAATTTTTCTAAGTCAAAAAAATTAATTATTTTTATTAAAACTATAGTTTTAATAAAAATAAATCACTTAATATTAAATGAAAAAAAAAATAATAATATGTAATAAAAATTTCGATAAGCAAAAACTTAAAGATTTAATTGAATGGTTCTTAAATAATTACGGAAATATAAGAACAACTAAACTACTTGATAAACTAAAACTAATTGGATTCAGGTATTCAACAGAAGCAGGTATATCATTAGGACTTGATGATCTAAAGATACCTCCTATTAAAAAAGAACTAATAAAAAACATTGATAATCAAATAAAAAAAAATAAAATAAAATTTCTTTTAGGAAAAAAAAATAAACAACAATGGTTGGAAGAATCTATTGAAACTTGGACTATAACAAACGAAATATTAAAAGACGAAGTAATTAAAAACTTCCGACAAACAGATTTATTAAATCCTGTTTATATGATGATATTTTCAGGTGCAAGAGGAAATATATCCCAAATAAAACAACTCGTAGGAATAAGAGGATTAATGTCTGATTCAAAAGGAGACATAATTAATTTTCCAATCAAAACAAATTTTAAAGAAGGACTAAATTCTACCGAGTATTTTATATCATGTTATGGAGCAAGAAAAGGATTAATAGATACAGCATTAAAAACAGCAAACTCTGGTTATTTAACAAGAAAATTGATATATGTTGCCCAAAATATAACAATTAAACAACCAGACTGTAATACAAAAACAGGTATCTTAATTAAGTCAAATAAAAAAAATAAAAAACAATATATAAAAACAAAAGAAAAAATAATAGGTAGAACGTTATCAGAAAACATACAAGAAAAAAATGGAACCCTAATAGCAAGCAAAGGACAAGATATCTGCAATTTTTTAGCAAAAAAAATAATAAAAAATAAAAATTATATATTTTTAAGATCTATATTAAGTTGTAGATTAAATCTTGGAGTTTGTCAATTATGTTATGGATGGAATCTAGCAAATAATAAAATAGTTAAAGTTGGAGAAGCAATAGGAATTTTAGCTGCTCAATCAATAGGAGAACCAGGAACACAATTAACAATGCGAACTTTCCATACAGGAGGTATTTTTACAGGGGAAATTTCAAAATTTATTAATACACCTCATGAAGGAAAGATAATATATAATGAAAATAAAGATGGAAAAAAAATAAATACAAAATATAATGAAAAAGGGTTCTTTTTATTAAAAGATAAAAACGTTTTAATACGAAAAAATAACTTTAAAATATCAAAAATAAATATTCCAAAATATTCGATTATATATATAAGACCAAAAGAATTCGTTTTTAGAAAACAGATAATAGCAGAAATACCAAAATGGAAAAAAACAAAAATTAATAATAAAAACAATGAAAAAGAATATATAAAAAGTAAAAATTCTGGACAAATTTTTTTTAATATAAATTATAAACAAAACAAAAAGAAAGAAACATTATGGATATTAAATGGTAATATATTGAATTATCGAGATATATTTAAAAAAATATTTAGCTCCAAAGAAAATAATTCTATACTTTTTTCAAAAGAAAAAAAATATATAACAAATAATGTAATATTAAAAATAAAAGAAAAAAATAAAATAAAAAAAAGATTACCAAAAATAAACCATAAAAGTCTCATAAAAATAAAAATACTATTTAAAATAGTTAATAAAAATCTTATTAACTACGAAATAAAAAAAAAAATAAAGAAAGAAAGAAAATTACTACTTAATAAAATAAACAACAAAAAATCAATTAAAATATTAAAAAAAAAACTAAAAGTAGGTAAATTTATTAAAAAAAATACCATGAATAAAAAATACTTAGGACAAATAAGAGAAAAGATAGAAAATATAATAATAATTAAAAAAGGAATTCCTTATGCAATAGATAAAAATGTAGTAATAAATGTAAAAAATAATAAATTAATAGAAAAAAACAATACAATATTCAACTTAATTTACAAAAAAAAGAAAACAAAAGACATAGTAGAAGGACTACCAAAAATAGAAGAAATACTTGAAGTAAAAGAAACAAAAGGTTCGAAAATAATAAATAAAAACCCAAAAAAAAGATTAAAACAACAATTCGAATTAATAAAACAAAATAATAATAATAGCTTGGCAAATAGAAAAACTATTAAAAAAATACAAAACTATCTAATAAAAGAAATTCAATCCGTATATCTTTCGCAAGGAGTAAAAATATCTGAAAAACATATTGAAATAATTATTAAACAAATGACCTCAAAAGTAATTATAAAAGAAAAAGGACATTCAAACTTATTATCAGGAGAAATATTAGAAATAAATAAAATAGAAAAAATAAATCAAACATTAAGAAAAAAAGCATCATATGAACCAATATTATTGGGGATATCAAAAGTATGCTTATTAAACGAAAGCTTTATTTCTGCGGCTTGCTTTCAAGAAACCACAAGAATTCTAACAAGAGCAGCAATAATGGGAAAATTTGACTGGTTAAGTGGATTAAAAGAAAATTTAATTTTAGGTAATTTAATACCTACAGGAACAGGATATAGAAAAATACCATAAAAATATTTGAAAAATTTTAAACTATGTAATGATATAGTAGCTGGTTGGGGGTATAGCTCAGTTGGTAGAGCGTCTGCCTTACAAGCAGAATGTCAGCGGTTCGAGTCCGTTTACCCTCAACAAAAATGTAATCCTTAGTAGCTCAGTGGCAGAGCATTCGGCTGTTAACCGATTGGTCGTAGGTTCAAATCCTACCTGGGGAGAAAGGGCTTGTAGCTCAGTGGACTAGAGCACGTGGCTACGAACTACGGTGTCAGGGGTTCGAATCCCTTCTTGCCCGATAATACAATAGAACAAAAAAATACAGGAGGAGAGACTCGAACTCTCACATCAAAAGACACGGGAACCTAAATCCCGCACGTCTACCAATTCCGTCACACCTGCGAATACACCTACACTTAACATTATAATATGCAAATGTGAAATAAATTATAAATTCTTATAACTTAAAATTAAAGAATCTATAAAGAAGATCCAAGACCAGAATATGAGCCATAAAAGAAAAGAGCTAATAAACCAATAGCAGCAACACCGACAATTGTTCCAACAAACCAAAGTGGAATTCTTCCTGTAGTTCCTAAATTAGACATATTTAAATATAAAAAGTTTTAAAATCTCTTAACGAAAAGTTTTAATCGATATATTATTTTCTTATATATTTGTTACCAAATAAACTGATAACTAAAAATAAATGTATCTAGTTAAATATATAACTAGAAAATAAAACAGCTAGAACAAAAATTAATAGAAGACCCCAATATAAACTTGTTCGGTTTAATTCCACTGTTTGCTTGTTTGGATTTTGTTGTACCATAAATGTTCAAATAAAAAATAAATTATAATAATCAAAAATTTCAAATAATGAAATTAGAATAAATGAAGGAAAAAAGTTTCCTTTCATAAAATTTGTATAAAAATAAATAAAATCACAATCATTAATAAAATTAACGTTGTATAAATTGCATAGCAGAAATTGCACCAATAAAAAATACCGTAGGAATAGCTAAAGCATGAACAGCTAACCAACGAAAAGTAAAAATAGGATATGTTATTGTTTTGTTTGTTGTCATAAAATTATTTAGTTAATTGATTTAATTGTTCCAAGGCATTAAAACGATCTGAAATTAATGGAACTTCTTGTCTAACTTCAGTAAAATACTCATTAGGACGAGGCGTTCCAAAAATATCATAAGCAAGACCTGTACTAACAAATATCCATCCTGCAACAAATAAAGAAGGTATTGTAACGCTATGTATTACCCAATAACGAATACTCGTAACAATGTCCGAAAAAGGACGTTCCCCAGTAGAACCTGCCATAATTTAACTCCTTTTAAAATAGATGATATTAATAATACCATCCTAAAATTTAAATTAGTATATAAACTAAATTTATCAAGTCAATTTAACTAGTTAATAGTTAATAATAAAAATTTAACCAAATTTTGCTGAAGTAGAAGCAATCAAGAACGCAGCGTAAGTAAAAATATAACCAACAGAAAAATGAGCTAATCCAACTAAACGAGCTTGAACAATAGATAATGCCACTGGCTTATCTTTCCATTTAAAAACATTAGTTAAAGGTGTTCTTTCATGAGCCCAAACCAAAGTTTCAATAAGTTCTTGCCAATATCCTCGCCAAGAAATTAAGAACATAAAACCTGTTGCCCAAACTAAATGACCAAATAAGAACATCCATCCCCAAACTGCTAAACTATTCATACCAAATGGATTATAACCATTAATTAATTGAGAAGAGTTTAGCCATAAGTAATCACGCAACCAACCCATAAGATAAGTTGAAGATTCATTAAATTGATTAACATTGCCTTGCCACAAAGTAATGTGTTTCCAATGCCAATAAAAAGTTACCCAACCGATAGTATTTAGCATCCAAAATACTGATAAATAGAAAGCATCCCAAGCAGAAATGTCACAAGTTCCACCACGACCTGGACCATCACAGGGGAAACTATAACCAAAATCTTTTTTATCTGGCATTAATCTAGAACCACGAGCATCTAATGCCCCTTTTACTAAAATAAGAGTAGTAGTATGAAGTCCTAATGCTATAGCATGATGAACTAAGAAATCTCCAGGCCCGATTTGTAAAAATAACGAACTAGATGAATCATTAATTAAATTTAACCAACCAGGTAACCATATATCTTGAGAAGCGAAAGAAGCATTACTAGTATTTAAAGATAATAAGAAATTAAAACCATATAAACTTTTACCGTGTGCAGATTGAATCCATTGAGCAAATACTGGTTCAATTAAAATTTGTTTTTCTGGAGTACCAAAAGCTTGCATTACATCATTATGAACATAAATGCCTAAGGTATGAAAACCTAAGAAAAGAGAAACCCAACTCAAATGAGATATAATTGCTTCTTTATGATTTAAAATACGTTCTAAAACATTACCTTTATTTTTTAGATAATCATAATCTCTAACAAAAAAAATAGCACCATGAGCAAAAGCACCAGTCATAATAAATCCTGCAATATATTGATGGTGTGTATATAATGCAGCCATTGTAGTATGATCATCAGAAAGATACGCATAAGGAGGCATTGAATACATATGTTGAGCAACCAAAGAAGTAATAACTCCTAAAGAAGCTAGAGCTAATCCTAATTGAAAATGCAAAGAATTATTAATTGTCTCATATAAACCTTTATGACCATCTCCTAATTTTCCACTAGGCGATTTATGAGCATTCAAAATTTCTTCAATATTATGTCCAATTCCAAAATTCGTACGATACATATGTCCAGCAATAATAAATAAAACTGCAATAGCCAAATGATGATGTGCAATATCAGTTAACCAAAGACTTTTTGTCCCAGGATGAACACCACCTAAAAATGTTAATATAGCAGTACCAGCACCTTCTGAAGTACCAAATACATGACTAACAGAATCAGGATTTTGAGAATAAGAAATCCAACTACCTGAAAAGAAAGAGCCTAATCCAGATGGATGTGGAACAGTTGAAAGAAAATTATCCCAACGCACATGAATTCCACGAGACTCAGGAATTGCAACATGAATTAAATGACCTGTCCAAGCAAGTGAGCTAACACCAAATAAACCAGACAAATGATGATTTAATCTAGATTCAGCATTTTTAAACCAAGAAACACTAGGCCCATATTTAGGTTGTAAATGTAACCACCCAGCAAACAAACTTAAGGAAGCCAAAAAAAGTAAGAAAACTGAACCATTAAATAAATCTACGTTTGAACGCATACCTATAGTATACCACCATTGATAAACGCCAGAATAACAAATATTTACAGGTTGTAAACTTTGACCTCTTTTAAATGCTTCTATAGCAGGTTGTCCAAAATGAGGATCCCAAATAGCATGAGCAATTGGACGAATATGTAGTGGATCAGTAACCCACTGTTCAAAATTACCTTGCCAAGCAACGTGAAATAAATTTCCAGAAGTCCATAAGAATATAATAGCTAACTGACCAAAATGAGAAGAAAATATTTTTTGATATAGATTTTTTTCTGTCATTCCATCATGACTTTCAAAGTCATGAGAAGTAGCAATCCCAAACCAAATACGACGCGTTGTTGGATCTTCGGCCAAACCTTGACTAAATTTAGGAAACTTAGTTGTCATAAAAAAATTAAATATTAATTTGAAAAATTCATTTAAACCTATCTTATTGTTTTAAATTAAAAAAATATACTTAAATTTAACCAACCGAAATTATTCGCGCTAAGAAAAATGACCACGTAGTTGCTATACCACCAAGTAAATAATGTGCTACACCAACAGCACGTCCTTGTGTAATACTCAAAGCTCTAGGTTGAATATTAGGAGCAACTTTTAGTTTATTATGAGCCCAAACTATTGATTCAATAAGTTCTTGCCAATAACCACGTCCACTGAATAAAAACATTAAACTAAATGCCCAAACAAAATGAGCACCTAAAAATATAAGACCATATGCAGACAACGATGAACCATAAGATTGAATTACCTGAGAAGCTTGTGCCCACAAAAAATCTCTTAACCATCCGTTTATTGTAATCGAACTTTGTGCAAAGTTACCACCAGTAATATGAGAAATACCATCTGAAGTAACAGTTCCCCAAACATCCGACTGCATTTTCCAACTAAAATGAAATAATACTACAGAAATTGAATTATAGTCAACTAGATATTAATAAAATAAATATCTGTATACAAACTGGACATAAACATTAAGTTTATCCAGCTTTTAAAATACGTCTCTTTAATAATTAGTTATATTAATAAACGAATATTCCTAAATTTAATACAAAACTAAATCTAACCAAACCTCTTAAAATTATAATAAATAAATTAAAATTATTAACTTACTAAATATTCAAAATTTTAAACTTAACTTAAGATGAAAAGAAATAGTTACAAATAAATAGCTACATTAAAAATTACATTAATAAAAAATACTTAATTTTCATAAAAAAATAAGATTATAAATATTCAATAAATTAAATAAGGGATTCTAACCCTTGCTTTTAAGAGTAAAAAAAATATATCTAATGGTCAAACCATCCAAAATAAGCCTAAAAAAATATGATCCCAAGCCGAAACTTGACAAGTTCCACCACGTCCAGGACCATCACATGGGAATCGAAAACCTAAATTAGATTTATCGGGAATCAAACGAGAACTACGAGAGAATAATACACCTTTTAATAAAATTAAAACTGTAACATGAATTGTAAAAGCATGAATATGATGCAAATTAATAAATGGACTATATTATCAAACATTTGTTTCATTTATAGTCTCTGAGGAAAAAACTTTCCTGCTGATTAAAAAAAATAAAGATATTTCAAATAAATTAATACATTTAGTATAAATTTATGACTTTATAATTAAATCGAATACTATTTTATTCCAGCATACAATGAAATTTTATATGGTCCAAGATATTAAAACCATAAAATCTGCAGTTCCCAAAGCTATTGGCATCATAGCAATCTTACCATTTAAAGCTACCACATCACCACCCCAAGCAGGACTAGTCGAAAAAGAAGCATTATAAGCAGTTAAATTAGGAGAAATATAATGAGTATTTTGTATCCATTGTGCAAAAACAGGTTGTAATTGAATAGCCGTATCAGAAAACATATCTTGTGGACGTCCCAATGCCGACATAGTGTCATTATGAATATACAAACCGAAACTATGTAAACCTAAAAATATACAAACCCAATTTAAATGAGATACAATGGAATCTCTATGTCTGAATACTCTGTCTAATAAATTATTATAGTTATTTGATAAATCATAATCTCTTATCATAAATATTGCTGCATGAGCTGCCGCACCTACAATACAAAAACCTCCAATCCACATATGATGAGTAAATAAAGATAATTGTGTAGCATAATCAGTTGCTAAATAAGAATATGGTGGCATTGAATACATATGATGCGCTACAATAATAGATAAAGATCCCATCATAGCTAGATTAAGACTAAGCTGTGCATGCCATGATTTATTAAATATTTCATATAATCCTTTATGTCCGCTACCAGTAAAAGGACCTGCGTGAGCTTCCAACATTTTTTTCATATCATGACCAATTTCCCAATTTGTTTTATACATATGTCCAGCAAAAATAAATAAGACAGCTAGAGCTAAATGATGATGAGCAACATCAGTTAACCATAGTCCACCTGTAACCGGATTTAAACCACCATTAAAAGTAAGAAAATCTGAATATTGTGACCAATCAAAACTAAAAAAAGGAGTTAAACCTTTAGAAAAACTAGGAAATAACTGAATCATTAAAGATTTATTAAGAATAAATTCATGAGGTAATGGAATATCTTTAGGATTAATGCCCGAATCTAAAAGTTTATTTATAGGCAAAGAAACATGAATCTGATGACCTGCCCATGATAAACAACCTAAACCTAGAAGACCACTTAAGTGATGATTAAGCATTGATTCAACATTCTGAAACCATTCCAACTTAGGAGCAGCTTTATGATAATGAAACCAACCTGCAAAAAATAACACAAAAGAAAAAAGAAGACCAGCAACAGCTGTAATATAAAGCTGAAATTCAGAAACAATACCGCTTGAACGCCAAATATGGAAAAGACCCGAAGTAATTTGTATACCTTGAAAATTTCCACCTACATCACCATTTAAAATTTCTTGTCCTACAACAGGCCAAACTAATTGCGCACTAGGTTTAATATTTACAGGATCAACTATCCAACTCTCATAATTTGAAAATCTTGCGCCATGGAAAAACATTCCACTAAGCCAAATTTCAATAATAGCTAACTGACCAAAGTGAGCACTAAATATTTTTCTAGAAATATCTTCTAAATCAGTAGTTTGAGTATCAAAATCATGAGCATCTGCATGCAAATTCCAAATCCATGTTGTTGTATTAGGACCTTTTGATAACAATCGTGAAAAATGACCAGGTTTCGACCATTTTTCAAATGAAGTTTCTACTGGATTATCTGTAAAAGTAACCCTAACTCTTTTTAAATTTTGTTCGGGCGGAGTAATGTTCATATAATCTAATACATATAATAATGTTAAACACTTACCTAAACAAGTTTAAATGCCAAGAACCAGACTTGAACTGGTGACAAAAGGATTTTCAGTCCTTTGCTCTACCAACTGAGCTATCCTAGCTTTATTACAATTATTATTATTAAAAACTTTTCATAAAATAGATGAGTTGACTGGGACTCGAACCCAGGACCGGTCGGTTAAAAGCCGAATGCTCTACCAACTGAGCTATCAACTCATTAAATTGAAACATAACATGTCTCAAATAAATATTTAATTAATTAATAAGGTTTTTATTATCACCTCGAATATACTGTAAATAAGCCGTAAAAAACAAACCTAAAATTGTAACAGGAATTAGTCCTAATAAAATACCTGAAAGAAGAGATTCTACCATTAAAAATAAAATTTAAATAATAATAAATGAAACTAATCTAAATTAAAAAATAATTCATACGATTTCGGGACTGACGGGATTCGAACCCGCAACTTCCGCCTTGACAGGGCGGTGCTCTAACCATTGAACTACAATCCCATTTGCATAACATTAGTAATTATAGTTAATACAAAGAATTTTTACATATCTTTAGCATTAGGATTTCGGCCCGTATCATTAGAAAGAAAACCAAATATAAAAAGTGAGATAAAGAAAATTACAGTAGTATATACAAATATTTTTAAAGTTAACATAAGAAATTAAATGAATTAATTATAGTAATACGACATAACAACTATGTCGTGTTATTTTTAAGAAAAAAGTAAGACATTTAGGGATATTTATCTATAAAAACACTATTTAGTAAAAAAAATGACTCGAATAAAACGTGGGTTTGTTTCAAAAAACCACCATAAAAATATAATTAAGTTCAATAAAGGTTTCAAAGGCTCACATTCTAAATTATTCAAAATTGCAAACCAAGAAAATATGAAAGCACTAAGTTATTCTTTTTTTGACAGACGCAAAAAAAAACGTAATTTTAAAAGTCAATGGATCAAACAAATAAATGGACAAACAAGAAAAAATAAAATAAACTATAGTCATTTTATTCATAAAATGAAAATTTTAAAAATAACTATAAATAGAAAAGTTTTAGCAAAAATATCTAATCAAGACGAAAAAACCTTTGATTTCATTTTAAATTTAAATTAAACTTAAATTTATATTAACTAGAATAAATAAAAAATAAATACCTTATTAACATAATTTCATTAAACTATGCCTACTATATCACAACTAGTAAAATCACAAAGAACGAAAATAAAAAAAAAAAATAAGTCACCTGCACTAAAACTTTGTCCACAAAGAAGAGGAGTTTGTACAAGAGTTTATACTACTACACCTAAGAAACCAAATTCAGCACTTCGTAAAGTAAGTCGAGTTAGACTTTCATCAGGATTTGAAATAACAGCATATATACCAGGTATAGGACATAATTTGCAAGAACATTCCGTTGTATTAATACGAGGAGGAAGAGTAAAAGATCTACCTGGCGTAAGATACCATATAGTAAGAGGTTGTCTCGATACTGCCGGAGTAAAAAACCGTAAACAAGGTAGATCAAAATATGGCGTAAAACGTCCTAAATAAATAATTTAGTTTATCTTAAATTTTAAATAGACAGAAAAAATTTCGTAAAATTATGAAAAAATAATGATTCTTATAAAAAGTATGTCACGCAGAAAAAACGCAAAAAAACGTATAATCTTAAAAGATCCTATATACAACAGTAAATTAGCAAGCATGATAATAAATAGAATACTTTGGGAAGGTAAAAAAAACCTTGCACAATATATATTTTATGAATCAATGAAAAAAGTACAAGAAACAATAAAAAAAGACCCGTTAGAAATACTACAAAGAGCTATTTCAAATATAACTCCCATAGTAGAACTAAAATCAAGAAGAATTGGAGGTGCCACATATCAAGTCCCTATAGAAATAAAATCTGATCGAGGTACAAGTATAGCATTAAGCTTTTTAATAAAATCTGCAAGAAATAGACCAGGAAGAGGGATGATTTTAAAATTAAGCAACGAATTACTAGATGCTTATAATAATACAGGAAATTCAGTAAAAAAAAAAGACGAATTACATAAAATGGCAGATGCAAATAAAGCATTTGCAAACTTAAAATTTTAAGATAAACAAAACTAATTTTTAATTAGATAATATAGAGTTGAAAATATTCATTATTTTAAATCTTTAACATACTAAAATCAAATTTATAAAAAAAACTTGATTATAATAAAAAAATAAAATAATTAAAAATAAATAATAAGAAATTACGTCACATATACACAAGTAAATAAATTAACTTAAAAAAAAATGGCACGTCAAAAATTCGAAAGAACAAAACCTCATATTAATATTGGAACAATAGGTCACGTTGATCACGGAAAAACAACGCTAACAGCAGCAATAACTATGGCCCTAGCAGCAACAGGAAATTCAAAAGCAAAAAAATACGAAGATATTGATTCTGCACCAGAAGAAAAAGCTAGAGGCATCACTATAAATACAGCACACGTAGAATATGAAACTAAAAATAGACATTATGCACATGTTGATTGTCCTGGACATGCAGACTATGTAAAAAATATGATAACAGGTGCAGCACAAATGGATGGAGCTATTTTAGTAGTATCCGGAGCAGACGGTCCAATGCCTCAAACAAAAGAACATATTCTTTTAGCAAAACAAGTTGGTGTCCCAAACATAGTAGTCTTTTTAAATAAAGAAGATCAAGTAGAGTTAGATATAAAAATATTCAAAATTAACATCATATAATCTAAATTATAAAGTATTTTTCAGATTACATAAAAGAAAAAATCTATTTAAAATGATAAAGAATTATTAGAATTAGTAGAACTAGAAATACGAGAAACATTAAGTAAATATGAATTTCCCGGTGACGAAATTCCAGTTGTTTCAGGATCAGCATTACTATCGGTAGAAGCTTTAACAAAAAACCCAAAAACAGCTAAAGGAGAAAATAAATGGGTAGACAAAATACTAGATTTAATGGAACAAGTAGATAATTATATACCTACACCAACTAGAGATACAGATAAAGAATTTCTAATGGCTGTAGAAGATGTATTCTCTATAACTGGACGAGGAACTGTAGCTACTGGACGAGTAGAAAGAGGAACTGTTAAAGTAGGAGAAACAGTTGAATTAGTTGGATTAAAACCTACACGTTCAACTACAGTTACTGGACTAGAAATGTTTCAAAAAAGCTTAGATGAAGCATTAGCTGGTGACAATGTGGGAATATTACTACGAGGCATACAAAAAACCGATATAGAAAGAGGAATGGTAATTTCTAAACCAGGTACAATAAATCCTCATATTAAATTTGATTCTCAAGTATATATTTTAACTAAAGAAGAAGGCGGTCGACACACACCTTTCTTCGAAGGATATAGACCTCAATTCTATGTAAGAACAACGGATGTGACAGGAAAAATAGAATCTTTTAGAAGTGACGATGATAGTCCAGCTCAAATGGTAATGCCTGGCGATAGAATAAAAATGCAGGTAGAATTAATTCAACCAATTGCCATTGAAAAAGGAATGAGATTTGCTATAAGAGAAGGAGGTCGAACTGTGGGAGCAGGTGTAGTACTAACAATCATTAAGTAAATTAAAAAACATAAAATATGGAAATAATTCTTTCAAAAGAAATAAATAAAAAAAATAATCTTATTAGAACAAATACAATATTTAAACAAGAAATAGTAAACGAACAAAAAATAACGGATTATTTACTAAGTATAACGATGTTCTTGGGAAGTTTAGGTTTTTCAATTGTAGGTATATCGAGTTATTTAAATTTTAATCTAGTTCCATTTCTCAATTCCAAAGAAATTATTTTTTTTCCACAAGGTTTAACAATGTGTTTTTATGGTATATTTGGACTAATTTTAAGTAGTTACCAAATTCTAATAATTTATTGGAATATAGGACAAGGATATAATAAATTTGATAAAGAAAAAGGAACTTTAGAAATATTTAGAAAAGGATTTCCTGGAGAAAACTCTAAAATAAAACTTGTTTATCAACTTAAAGATATAGGGCGAATTTAAATATGTAAAATAAATTAAATACTAAAATAAATTTAGAAATATTAGCAATTAAACTACTAAAAAGCATTTTATTATAAATATTAAAATTAAGATCATGAACTATTATTTTTGAATTGCTGTATCAAACAAAATTTCTAGTAAACTTTACATAATAAATCACATAGAAACAAGCACAATATTCTATTGAACAATATTATTTATTTCAATATCCTTCAAAGGATAAAAAGCTTTATGTAATAATCACCATATACGAGTAAAGTTTGAAAAAGATAAGAAGTAAAAATTCTTAATCATTTTGATAGAAGCTATAAAAATAGAAAACAATACAAATATATTTAATTCTAAACAAATTATCTTTATTTGCTTAAAAGAAAAAGTGGAGATCCCATTATTACAAATAAAAATACCTATAAAAATAAACGAAATAGAAGAAAAAGCTAGTGAACTAGCTTCTTTTTTAAATATACCACTAAGAGGAGCTTAATATTTTCATGTTTTACAAATATAAAAATAACATTTATTAAAAACATGAAAATACTAACCAATGAAATGTGTAATTTGGGGTGTAGCCAAGTGGTAAGGCAACGGGTTTTGGCCCTGTCATCCGGAGGTTCGAGTCCTCCCACCTCAGCTTAAAAACGAAATAAATTATTGAAACTAATAACTTGGAGAAGTGTCTGAGAGGACGAAAGAGCTTGATTGCTAATCAGGTGTATTTATTTGTAAATACCGAGGGTTCGAATCCCTTCTTCTCCTTAAAATAACATGAAAGAATTAAAATATACCTATAATGTCTGAACACTTATATAGAGTTGTTGCCCGAGTGGTTAATGGGAGCGGATTGTAAATCCGTTGGTTATCCTTCGCTGGTTCGAATCCAGCACAACTCACTAGCTGAATTTCGAATAAACAAAAAATATATTTAACTTAAATAAAAATTAATTAATATCATCCTTTCCTACGAAAAAAAGAAACGACCAAATACTTAACAATGGAACAAGGAACCCAATTATTGGTACAAGTAAAGAAGGTAAAAAAGAAGCAGACATAAAAAAATAATAAAAAACTTTTTATAAAAGAATTATTATTAAAAATAATAATGTTGGAAATTATTGCGAAGAAAGGATTTGAACCTTTGACCTCAGGGTTATGAGCCCCGCAAGCTACCAGACTGCTCTACTCCGCTTACCAAGAAGCAGATAATGGGATTCGAACCCACGACATTAACCTTGGCAAGGTTACACTCTACCACTGAGCTACATCTGCGAATTTAGCCTTCTGTCGGATTCGAACCGACGACCACCGCATTACAAATACAATGCTCTACCTCTGAGCTAAGAAGGCATAACTAATAGTAAGTATAAGAAAAAATCGAGCATTATAATCCGTATGGGAACTATACAAAATTATAATAATATTTCAGAAAGAAAATGCTTTTTTTAAATGTGTAAATAATAAAAATATAAAAATAATAATTGCCAACTGTTATAGCCTATATTTTGTACCATTAAAAAAAAGATTAAAATATCTATTTTTTAACAGAAAAATTCCTTGGATTATTACCAGAAGCTTATGCACCGTTTGATCCAATTGTTGATGATGGAATTTAAAATAATTAATTAAATTAAAAATACAAAATTAAATTAAATAGAGTGTTATATTAAAAACAAACAAAACAACAATTAAAATTAGAATTTAAAATCAATTAATTTTATAATAGAGGAAATATCAACTATAATTGAAAATCTCTTATATAATTTTAAAAACTAAAGAAACTATCTTAAATTTATATATTACCTATTATACCTGTGCTATTCCTATTATTAGCATTCGTTTGGCAAGCTGCTGTTAAATTCAGATAAAAACTAACAACATTCTATTGACAAACACGAGTAAATAATTAAATTAAAAATAACAAATTATGAACATAGGTATGAATTTAAATAATTATAGATTAAAAAATAATAAGTCTATATTAGAAATAAAATTATATTGAAATAGAACAGTAAAAATTATAAACTAAAAAATTATTAATACAATTAGTATCTTTACTATTCATCGTCTTAGCTGGTCCATTAATTATAGGATTACTTTTTGTTAAGCAAGGAAATTTATAGAAAAAAGTATAATTTATAAGTAAAAGTAAAAGTTATAAATTTATAAACTAAATTAGATTATTAAATATGGAATTAGCAACTACTCAAATTTTTGGTATATTATTACTTTCATTAGTACCAGCAACACTTGCTTTTAAATTAGCAAAAGAATTATATAAATAAATTTTATCAACATAAAATAGAATTATTTATATAAAAATTACAATCACAGTTGCCTAAAGGATAGTTAGGCAACAACTTTATAAGTTGTTTTCTGTAGGTTCAAATCCTACCTGTGATATTTATTTATTAATTCAAATTTAGTTTGAAAACAAACTTCCCAGGCTAAAAACAAAAATTAGAGAATAGATATAGTAGTAATAACTATCAACAAATTTTCTGTAAATAGTAAAATAACACAATCATCTATATATGATTCTAAAGTCAAAAGTCACAGTCGCCTAAAGGATGGGCAACAACCTTCTAAGTTGTCTTGTGTAGGTTCGAATCCTATCTGTGGCACTTTAGTTATTAATCTCTTCCAATAAATATACAATCAGGGAATTTTTCCTTAACTTTTTGTAAATCTTTTTTTCTACTAGATTCACTCTTTTCTTGCCAATAGTTTATAACCTCGGTAATTTGATTAAGTATTAAAATACTATCATTTTGTGATATCCACGGCTTTAAAGAAAGATCTATTCTCATATCTTCCCAAGAATCACTTCTAGGCCAAAAAAAGTACTCAGTCAAAGGGCATGTTTTTTCACCAATTCTTTGATCGAGACCAACAGCAATACTTTTTTCAAGCCACAAAAATTTTAAAACGAATCGACTCATAAAATCAATAATATATTCTGTATTTATAAATTAATTAAAAAATATAAAAATAAATGTTTAAATCAGATTAATTTCATTTACAATAAAGAAATGAAAAATTTAAGTAACATAAAACTAGTTATTAGAAACCAACTGAAGGAACATCTAAAGCAGCTAAATCTAATGGGAAATTGTGTGCATTACGTTCATGCATAACTTCCATACCTAAATTAGCACGATTAATAATATCAGCCCAAGTATTGATTACACGTCCTTGAGAATCAACTATTGATTGGTTAAAATTAAATCCATTCAAATTAAAAGCCATTGTTGAAATTCCTAAAGCAGTAAACCAAATACCCATAACAGGCCAAATAGCTAAGAAAAAGTGTAATGAACGAGAGTTGTTAAATGAAGCATATTGGAAGATTAAACGACCAAAATATCCATGTGCAGCAACAATGTTATAAGTTTCTTCTTCTTGTCCAAATTTATAACCAGCATTAGCAGATTCGTTTTCAGTAGTTTCACGAATTAGAGAAGATGTTACAAGCGATCCATGCATAGCTGAAAATAGAGAACCTCCGAAAACTCCAGCAACACCAAGCATATGAAATGGGTGCATAAGAATGTTGTGTTCAGCTTGGAAAACAATCATAAAGTTAAATGTTCCTGAAATACCTAAAGGCATACCATCAGAGAATGAACCTTGACCTAAAGGATAAACAATAAATACTGCAGAAGCAGCTGCAACAGGTGCTGAATAAGCAACAGCAATCCATGGACGCATACCTAAACGGAAAGAAAATCAGGGTGGGAAGAAGTTAGAAAAACTTTCTCCTCCCTCAGAACTGTGAATACTAATTTCTTAATACACAGCTCCTTTCTCGAATTTATTTTAATAAATTAATTAAATTGAAAACTTTTTTCTGCACGTTTAAAAATACTTTCTATATTAAATTTTTGACTTTTTCTTTGTTCTATGGCAGCTCGAAGAATAGTATCTGTTGGTAGATTACTACTTATATGAAAATCAAGAGGTAAGGAAGGAATAGGTCTTTCAATAAATCCTAATTCTTTTTCCAATAAAGTTAAGTTATTTTCTCCTTTTAATACAATTTCATCTTCTAAAAACTTCAAATGACTAGAAAACTCGATATTCTGAATCAATTCTGCATATATCAGTATTTTTAAACAATCTTCCTTGTTAACTGGAGGATTAAAAATTTTATCCAAAAAAAGTTTTTTAAAAATACAATTTGCCTCTTTATATAGTATAAAATCAAATTCTTCAGTTTCCAAACCTAATAATGTCCAAAGTAACTTACAAGACTCCAATATTAATCCTATATTAATCTCTTTTATAGAAACTCCAAGCACAATAGAATGAGGAGAAAAAATAGGAGTTGAAATCATAATACTTCTACATTGAACAGCTAATCCACGTCTATGTCGCAATAAAACAAGTGGATCATTTAACAAGTTATTTTTAGGACAGATACGGGCGATACCTTTCAAAGATACTAATTTTTTCTGTATTTTCGTAAGAAAAAAAATACGCTCTTTAACATTTAGTATAGATATAGTTTCAAGTTCAGGACCTAAAGTTTTAGCTATTGATTGTATAACACTGATGTTAATAGAACTTAAACCACAGGACAAAACTTTAGAATAAACTTTAACAGAAAAAATTTGTTGAACTTCTTTTGGAGTCAAGATACCTTTTAAATTATCCATAACCTGAGCAATATTAGACACAAAAAACATAGGTATAAGTAAATATGAAGGACGTAAAAGCTGAGTTAATGGTTTTATATCTTTCAAATCTAAACCTGGAAGTAAAATTTTTTTTGATTTCAAAACTCTTAATTTACTAATAATCATTTATAAGAATTAAATTCTTAATTATAATTTATTGAAAAATATTTCAAAATAAAAACGTTAAAAATGATGTCTATATCTCATTTATAGAACTAAGTATTTGTTAGCAAGCGGTAAACTTTTAATGATCAAAATTTTTGATACAACATATAAATTACAAAATATGTTTCTGCTTTTAATACTTGTCTTAAGAATTCTGGATCTTTAAAATACAGAAGACTTCAATGCTATTTTAAAAAGTAAAAATTTAATGACTTAGGATGACACTTTCGGATTTATATAATATGAACGTTGTAAACACACAAGAACCTAGTATTTATCACTTAATTAAAACTTTATTAAAATATAATTTCTAAAATTGTTAAGTATAAAATTTCCGGTCAAAGTGACTTTATTTTATTATCCTTAATAAATTATCATTAAAATAAATATAAAACTTTAAATAATATGAATTTGTAATTCATATCGTAAATTAAATTTTAATTTTAATATCTAACGCAACAAATATTAATAATTGAATTATTATTAATAACAATACATTTTTAAATAACATTTCAAACGTTCCCACTCTCTACCCATATAAGCACAAATACCAATAAAGAAATGACAAACAATTAATTGGTAAGGACCACCATTATATAACCACTCATCTAAAGTTGAAGCTTCCCAAATAGGATAAAAATGTAAACCAATAGCATTCGATGTTGGAATAATAGCTCCCGTAATAATATTGTTTCCATAAAGTAATGATCCAGAAACAGGCTCACGAATTCCATCAATATCAACTTGAGGAGCTGCAATAAAACCAATTATGAAAACAGAAGTAGCTGTTAACAAAGTAGGGATCATTATAACACCAAACCATCCAATATATAAACGATTTTCAGTTGAAGTAATCCAAGAACAAAAACGAGACCAAAGGCTAGTGTTTTCACGTCTTTCTAAAGTAGCTGTCATGATTTTAATAAATTTATAATTAGTTCCCAGCTTAAAAAGCTGTTGCAAATATTATTGTATAAATAAATAAAATTAATATCTAATACCTTCAACCGGACTCGAACCGGTACGCTTTTGGCACATGATTTTAAGTCATGTGTGTCTACCATTCCACCACAAAGGCATATTAATATCAGTTGCCATTATTGAAATAAAATGATATTAATAATAATTGCAAACAAATTATTAAAAGTAAAAAATATTTAAAAGAAATTAACTACCAACTAGATTTTGTAACTCCTGGAAAAATACCAGCATGAGCCATTTCTCTTATAACATGCCTAGATAATCCAAAAAATCGATAAACACCTCGCGGTCGGCCAGTAACTAGGCATCTATTATGTATAAAATAAAGTATATATCAAATATTAATAAAAAATTTTCAGAAATGCACAATAATTATAATTGATTTCTAAATTTCATAAATAAAATATAACAATCACACCTTATTTGTATTCTAAAAATAAAAAATTTTATATCAAAAATTAATAAATTAAACTTAAAAATAAAATCGAACTTTTCTTGAAGGCGCACTATTTCTAGGCAACTTCTGTATTTGAAAATAAAAAACAAGTTTTTCTTCAAAATCATTTGACAACTTAATTTTTTTCAATAAAGATCGACGTAAAGAAGAATACTTATTAGAAAGAAAATTTCGTTTTTTTTCTCTTTCTATTATACTTTTTTTTGACATACTTAAATATATAGCAAAAATAAATTCAATTAATAAATTAATCCACAAAAATAAAAAACAGATTAAAAAAAATTAAATAATTAATAATGGAAATCACACACTAATTATTATTCTACTCAGAATGCATTTAGCTGGATTCGAACCAGCGATGTCTATTCGAGCGAGATTATGAGTCCCGTGCTATCGTCCACTCGGCCATAAATGCATGGCCTTATTATGCAAAATAATTAATTTTATCCTTGACGTTGCTTATGCTTACGATTAGAACAAATAACCATTAAAACATTTTTTCTACGAAGTAAAAAACAACTATCACAAATCTTACGAACAGATGAACGAACTTTCATAACTAAAATTTTTCTTAATATAAAATAACACTTACCTAATACAAATTAACTAACTTACCAAATATAAAATAATACTTCACCACCATATTTTTCTAATCTGGCTCTTCTATTAGTCATGACACCATGAGAAGTTGATAAATAGAATAATAAAAATATGAAATTTTCTAAAATCTGTACAAGTTTATTGAAAACATACAGCTTAAGATTACAATAATAAAACACTATTTAAATTTAAAAATAAATCGTTAAGAACAATGTACGTTATGTCCAAAATATATTTAGACTAAATAAAAACTAATTTTTTTTATGAATAAGATAAAATTTTTAACCGTTTTCAAAATACTTTATTATTAAAATAAAAACTAATCCACGATCAAATATTATAACTAATAAAATTAGTAATTTATTTACGAAAATTTCCTAAAATTTACGCAATTCCTAATTTTCATACATAACTATTAATTAGTCAAAATTATATATCAAAAAAACAGCAATTCCTATTCCACCTAAAACTTGAGGTATATTAGAAAAATTTATGTAAACACGAAGACCAGGTTTACTAATACGTTTCAAACAAGTAATATAAGGCTTATTATTTAATCCCTTATACTTTAAAAGTATTGAAAAAAATCTATTGTCTAAATTAGGCGAACTTTCGAATGAATCAATAAAACCTTCTTCCTTCAAAATATTTGCAATTGAAAGAGTAAGTTCGGTACGAGGTACAAGAACTTTAGAAGATTTAATAAGATTAGCATTTCTTATTCTTGTAAGGAAATCATAATGAATGCAATTAGTTTTTCCTAATATATAATAAAAAATAAAAAAAATAAATAAAAATGATATTTAAATTAATTTAAAATCTCAAGAAATAATATCATTAACTACCATAATATAAAACTCAATATATAATATTAAAACTTATTACACATAAAATATAATTTTTATTCCCTAAAAGGCATCCCTAATTCTTTTAGTAAAAAAAAAGCTTCTTCTTTCGTTTTTGCATTTGTAACTAAAACTATATCCATTCCTTTTACTTTATTTACCTTATCAAATTCAATTTCAGGAAACATTGATTGTTCAGATAATCCTAAACTATAATTCCCAAATTTATCAAAACTTCTTTTATTTAAGCCTTGAAAATCACGAATTCTAGGTAAAGCTAAATTTACTAAACGATCAAAAAAAGAATACATTCTATCACCACGCAAAGTAACAGCCATTCCAACTGGAGTGTTTTCTCTAACTTTAAAATTAGCAATTGCTTTCTTAGCACGAGTCAGATAAACTCGTTGACCTGCTATTAAACTTAATTCAGATAATAAAATATCTAATATTTTTGACCCTTGACAAGTATCATCAAAACCTCTATTTATTATTATTTTTTTTATCTTAGGAACTTGATATATATTTTTATATCCAAACTTCTTCAAAAGAATAGGAACAACATTATTTACATATAAAGATTTTAATCTTTGCATAAATTAAGTTAACTAACAATACTTAAAAAATATATATGAATCCAATTAATAAATTAGTTGAAAAATTCTTAATAAAATTAGTTCGCACATTATACTTAAACTTATAAATTAATAAATATAAAAATAAAAAATGACTATCCATATTATAAGCACTAAAATTTAAAAAACTTCTGGAGCCAAAGAAATAATTTTCAAATAATTTTTATCTCGTAATTCGCGTGCAATAGGACCAAAAACTCTATAAAATTAAAAAAAATTTATTGTAAGAATCGAAAAAATAATAATTATATACAAAAATAACAAATAAAGTTTCCAAACCTAATACATATTAAAACTAATAAACTATATCAATAAAAATCATTATAAAAATAGTAATAAATAAATCACACAAATATATACAATTTTATAAATTTAAAATCATATTGTACCTTTTGGTGAGCCATCAGTATTTATAATAACGGCTGCGTTTTCATCAAAACGAATAAGCATACCACTTTCTCGTCTTAAAGATTTACAAGTACGCACAACAACAGCCTTTACTACATCAGACCTTTTAACTGGCATATTAGGAATAGCATCAATTAAATGTAAAAATAAATTTTTTTTTATAGAAAAAAAATAACTAATAAAAAGATACTTATTAAATAAATTATTAACTCAATTTTACAACGGCTATTATAATATCTCCCAAATTTGCATATCTAGAATTTGAACCAATAATATTTATACACATTAATTTCTTTGCCCCAGTATTATCAGCAACATTAAGATAAGTTTGCGTTTGAATCATAAGTTAAAAATTAAAAATATAATAAATTTATTAATAAAATAAAATATATAAATGTACATAAATGTACATCACATTATGATAAAATTAACTTTTCTTTCTGTAAAATTCTTGTTTTAACAGGCATCTTGTAAGCTGCTACTTTTAAAGCAGATTTCGAAAGAAGTTCAGAAATACCACTTATCTCATACAAAACTTTTCCAGGTTTTACAACAGCAACCCAATATTCTACATTACCTTTTCCAGAACCCATTCTTGTTTCAGCTGCACGAAAAGTCACAGGTTTATCAGGAAAAATCCTAATCCAAAGTTTGCCACCACGACGCGCATAACGAGTTATAACTCGGCGAAATAAATTGAAACTTACAACTTTTTATAAATAAAAAAAGAAAAATCATTTGACTAATATTTAATTTTTATTCCCCACTGGATTTTAGTTTATATTTTAGTAACTATTACAACGAAAAAAAATTATCAAACCTTACAAATTTTCTTTAATTTTTAAATATGAAATATTTTTAAAATCACAAAATACGAAAACACTGCTGATTCAATCTGACGAGAAGTAATCCATCCACTTTGTAAAGATTGTATTCCGTATAATACTTAAAAAAGTTTTACAAAAAGCTTTAAAAATAGTATAACTATATAAAGCTTAAATTAATAGTAAGATTAACTTTAAAATAAAAGAATCAAAATCAAATATATTTTATAATATACATCGAATAAACTATACGTTTTTAATAAATTATAATTTACTTAAAAATTAAATATAATATAACTAAAATAATAATAATTAGAATAATTAAAGATAAAATTAATTTTAGTAATTTTAGCTTTTAATTTTAAAAATAAAATGAATTTCCGCTTAATTAAGAACTTCTAAAAAATTTTAATCAAAATACATAAAACTTAATATAGCAAAAAGTTATTAAAAAATTTTCGTATCGCACATCCATATTCTCCAAAATAAACTTTATCAAAGAAATTTTACATAAATTAAACTTCTTAACGAAAAATAAATTTTAAATATAATCCTTAACTATAAAAATTAATACAAATTTAAAATAAAATCACAAATTAACACGACCTCTCATATTACCTCTATGAGACTTACGAAACTTTGTTCTTTTAGGACTTAGCATATGTTATCTAATTATAACGAAATAATAAATTTTTTAATAACACAAATAACTTAAATACTTTTTAAATACTGCAATAATTATGTAATAAAACTATATTGTTAACTGTACTTATTTTTTTATAAGAAGATGATGTATTCCAACTTTGAATTTTAATACTATTAAAATTAATGTACTTAATTAACCTATTACAATAAGGACATAATCCAGATTGCTTTTTCCATAAGATTTTATAAATACCATCTAGATGATCATAAAACTTTCTAAACCAAACAAGTTTTAACTTATTTTCATTATAAATATTAAATGTATTAAGAAAAAAAGGCAATTTATAATCTTTTGATTTTAAACGAGAGTGTGATTCCAGTAATAAACTTTTCCCTGAAATATAATCAAATAAGAAAAAAACCCAAATATTATTTATATATTTCCAATACTTTAAATATATCCAAGTATGTGGTCGTCTAGGATGACGTCTTTTGACAAGTTTCCACAATATTTTATATAAATAAACGTCTAACTCACCCCAAATATACCAGACTAAATCTGCTGACCTATAAATAGTTGACCAAGTTAAAATTTCTTTATTCAAATGGCGTAATAACATGAAGAAATCATTATTACCATAATTCTTCACTATACTTTTTAATCTATTTTTATGAGATCTTACATTATCGCGTGATATCTGTCCTAAATAAATATTATTTTTATTCCTTATAAAATAAAAGCCCATTATATCAAATCCTTCATATAAATTAGAAAAATAAAATTTATCTAAATCAAGTTTTATTCCTCTATTTCTTAAAAAATTAACTATCATAGATTTAATAAAAATTACTTTATCTCTACTAGTTCCCAAAATTACAATTTCATTAAAAAAACTAAAAATTTTAACTTGACAATAAATTTCAAGAAAGTTTTTTTTTAAGTAACTATCACTAAACTAAGTAAGGTTATTTAGAATTTTTTAATAACTAATTACTCGCTCAAAATCCGTAGGTAATACATTTGAACTGTACGGCTTAAAATTAAAAGTAACATTAATATGCTATCTAATGATAAGTGAAGTATTATCAAATTGGTTATATTTACTTGTATAAAAATACTAATTTAAAATTTTTTACTAATTGAGATAGACAAAACATAAAATACATTTAATAATATGAATTTAATATAAAATTAAAATTTTGATTAATATTTATATTTTCACAATAAATAATTTTAAGTTTATGAATTTAATATTTTTAAAATATTTTAATTCAATATTAAAATTAATACGAAGTTAATTATTAACCCTTAAAAGCCCATTAAAAGTAAAAGTGAATAAACTTTGAAAAATACTAGTAGAAGAAATATAACTTTCTGAAATTAACAAATCATAACAATTCAATGTTATATAATTAGATAAATGATTAATCCAACTTCTTAATATTTTTTTTTCCACAGGAAAATTCTTTAAAAACCATAATTTAGAAAAAGATGGTAAAAATTCTGCTTTACTAAAGAAAAAATATTTTTTCTTTTTAATAAAAAACTTAAAAATATTATAAATATCTAAAGAAGTACGAAAAGGACGAAATGAAAGATAAGATTTGTCTAACAAAGATTCATTAATGGGTAAAATTACTTTATTCCATAAACATTGATAACATCTCTCATAAATACTTGGTAATTTAAAAACTCTAGATAATCCAAGTTTTTTTGAAAAATAATGTACTAATAAACTTTTTGGAACAAAATTTTTTCGTAAATTAAAAACAATTTCCATCTTTTTTTTTGAATCATATTCCGAATAAGATTCAACCTCTCTTAACAATAAATTATCTTCATAAAAAACTTCTTTAACAATACTTATTTTAAGAAATAAACTATTAAATAAAAGTTTTTGCTTATTTCGAACTAATCGAAAATTACTATTTGAAGTGAATAAGAAAACTTTGTGTTGAAAAAGTAAAACTTTTTTTTCAGATAAAATATAAAATAACTTTTTTAATATAAGATTAATGTATACATTTTCAAATTAAAAACTATTTTCAACTATATTTATAAATACTCAAACTAAATTCCAATTTATAAATTCCCAATGTAAAATTTTAATAAAGGAAAAAAATGAATTAAACATAACTGTAGAGATATAAACTCAACAAAAAACTACTTTCCTAAAACAATAAATAAAAATTAATTAAACTAAGTATAGCCAAACTTTTATTCCCAAAACACCAAAAATAGTTTAATTAAATAGAATAATCTTTTTAAAAAAAAGAAAAAAGCATATATTCTTTTTATTATACAATATAAATTTTATAAAATTTTAATATACCTAAGAGGTATTAAGATATTTGAAAACGAACGAGCTTTACCATTATAATAATCAATATTTGCACGAAGAGTATGAAGAGGAACTTGTCCTTCTCTAACCCATTCAGTTCTAGCTATTTCTGCTCCATTTAAACGACCAGAAATCTGAATTTTTATTCCTTTAACAAAAGGCTGTTGAACCTTAATAATAGCGGTCTTTATTATTTTACGAAAAGGAACTCGTTTTTCTAATTGTTGCTTTATGAATTCGGAAATTAAAGAAGCAGAAGCATCTGGATTTGCAATCTCAATAATATTAAAAGAAGATAAGTGTGAATTAAAATTAAACAATAGCAATCTTGATAAATCCAAACTAATATTATTTACTCCACTTCCTTTTAATAAATTATTAGCTTTTCCTACATAAACATTTATATAAACTAAATTTAACTTACGTTTAATTAATATATTAGAGACAAGATCGCTAGACATTTTTTCAGTAATAAAGTTACGAATAAATATATCTTGTTTAACTAAAGAATAATACTTACGAGATTTAGCATACCAAAACGCATTATGCTCTTTTTAAGATAATTTTTTACTTCTTAGTCGAGTAGAAAAACTCATAAAACTATACTTGTTATTAAAAAACATACAGCTTATTTTATCGATAAAAATTATATATTAAAAATAAATCAAAAGCAAACGAAATCGGTTAACTTAAAATGAATAATATACTAAATAAATTTAATATTAATTTGAAATTTATACGTTTCAAACAGAGTTGTATCTAATTACATATAAATACAACTTTTAAATATAAAAGATAAAATGATATAAACTTAATAAAAAACTTGCTAAGCTATAAAAAATTTTATAACCAGTTTTTAAAAAATTAAATAGCTATTAGTATACTTACAAAATTATATTTCAATACGCAATGTAAATTAAGGAAAGTATCCAAACTATTTAATTTTTAAATTATCAAAATATGAAAATATTAATAATATGAATTCAAAGTACTAATTCCTATTCGAAAACCCAACGGATTTATTTTTTGACCCATAATTAATATAATTAAAATTATATAACATTAATAAACAAAATAACTTCATAAATCCAGTCAATCAATTATGTTTTAACTATACTTACAATAAATTCTATCAAATCATTACTTTTCTCACAAATTTTATTTTTATCACGATATCGTAATATAGTAAAAAAATGAGTAAAACTATTGTTATATCTTTATTTTCTTAGTAGAAACTGCAATTTAATTATCAATTAAATAATATTATTATTAAAAAATTTAAAAATAACTAAAAATAAGTTTACAAGAATACTATAAAAAAATAAAATAATTATAGTACATTTTATACGTTATCTGTACCACTATCATTATAAAGCTATATATCTCTCCTATTATTTATTGTATTATTTATATATTCTAATCCAATATGAAATAAATTAATCAAACTTATTAACAATATAACTCATATACTTCTTAATTAAATAGAAAATACTAAATTAAACTTTTTTATTTTTTAATAGAATCTATTTTATACTTTTTCCGATAATATATTCAAGTATAAAACAAACTTTAAATATAATTAATATTATTAAAAATATAATATTTATTTTATAATAATAAAAAAAGTATATAAAAAATTATTTTAATTTAATTTATAAATTTAATTTATATACTAAACGTATTTTTAAACTTAATTAAAATTGAGAAAAGAATTTTCTCTAAAACTGTGGAAGTATATTTTATTGCATAAACCCAAAAAGTGACCAATTTTTAATTTTATTCAATAAAATATACTTCCAAATTAAAAACTCGAACTAGCAACTTACAAAAAAATTAAGACTATATTTACAAGTTACTTTTCATTAAAATCAGCGTATATTATTAAACACAATAGTTAACTTTAGTGAAAATTATTTTAAATTAATAAAATGTCTAAAACATCACTTTACGAGGATACTGTGACTTTTATAAATAGAAAATTACTTTTAAATCAAAGAAAAATTAAATACGAATAGGACAATTTATAAAAAATTATAAAATTAAAACCCACTTTAACCAATATTTATTGTTACAGACAGGACTTGAACCTATACAAAAAAACTTAAAAAGTTATTGACCCATCCTTTAGGCGACTGTAACTAATAGATACTTTTAATAGTATCTAATAAAAATATAACCTGCGTATTTGTTACCTTTTACCTATCTTAATAACAATATGACTCATTCGCTTTTTAATTGGAAAAGCTCGTCCTTGCGCATGAGGACGAATTCGTTTTAAAAAAGGACCATCATCTACTCTTGCTTCTAAAATATAAAAAAAAGAAAAATCATCTACTCCAAGAACATTTTTTGCATTTGAAACAGCAGAATAAATCACATTAAATATTAAGCGACAAACTTTATGTGGCATGAATTTCAATATTATTACTACCTCCTCATAAGAACGACCACGTAGTTGATTCAAAATTCTTCTTATCTTTGCGGGAGAAACACGAACATATCTCGAAATGGCTTGAGCTTCAAAATCTTTATTTTTTTTCATGAATTAAGATAAATATATTTTTCCGTCAAATACTGAAGAAAAAAATTACTAGTTATTCAGCATATCATATAAAATAAAACGTACTAAAACATTGCTTTTATTAACAAATTTTTATTTTCTAAACATTAAAATGAAAAAATTAAAGAATTCTTAAGATTTTTATAATAAATTAATAAAATAAAATAAAAAAGATAAAAATTTATTAAAGACAAATAAAATATATAAATTTTAAACACAAATTCATATATAATACGTAGAAAAATTAGATAAAATCTAATTTATTATATAATCTAAGGAATTTCTCCTCGTAATAAGTAAAGTTAAAAGTATAGGAATTTCATAAAAATTATAATCTCAACCCTAATTAAATTAAATTTAAAAATTAACGTTTAGTTTTCTTATCATTTTTTATATGACCACGAAAATTTCTTGTTTGAACAAATTCACCTAACTTATAATAATAGATTAAAATCCTTAAAAGTATACTAAACATGGAAAATAAATCCATTTAGCATATGGAATATAAAAATATTAAAAAGATCCATTTTATTTTTATAAAAACTGAAAATTTATAAAAATGCATTTCAAAACTAAAATTTATAAAATTATTAATTTAATTTTATAAAAGAAACTAATTTTAAAATCCATTAATTAATAATTTAAAAATATTTCAGGCTTTATAAAGAATACTTAATTGTAATTTAACCAACTTATTTTAAATAAAAAGATTAAACTTTATAATTTTTTTATTTAAAATAAAGAAATATAAGAAATAATTAAACAAAAAAATTGTCAACTAAAAATTAGTAATAAATGGAATATAATAAGTTAAAAATATGTCGAACGATTAAATAGAATACTAACTTTTATATTTCCGAACAAATTTTTAAACCCAGAAAACTAAAATACAAATAATAATAAAAATTTAGAAATATCTAACTAAAATAATATAAAGTTTACTACAATAAGACAAAATAAAATTAAAATAAAATTTTAAAAATCACATAATTAAAATAATCTTAAATGACCTACCATCTGATCGGAAATTAAAATAGGAATATGTTCTCGTCCATTATAAACAGCAATAGTAAGACCAATCATAATAGGCAATATAACTGACGAACGAGACCAAGTAAAAATTATAGACTTAAATAAAGTAAAAAAATTCCTATTAATTTGCAAGAATTTTAAAATAAAATTACAAAAATATTCAACGATATTTAAAATTACATTTAAAATCAAAATAAGTACTTGAACTCATTTTCTGTATTTTATTAAGTAATACACTAGACAAAAAAATACCTTTTTTTAAAGAACGAGACATAAAAACGAAATAAGTATAAACTTAATACTAAAAACATCAATAGAATAACATAAAAATTAATTCAAAATATAGATATCACTATAACGTTTAGGTCTTCTAGTTTTTTGACCTAATGCAGGTTGACCCCAAGGACTAACAGGTCTTAAACGACCAATAGGACTTCGGCCTTCTCCACCTCCGTGTGGGTGATCACATGGATTCATAACAACTCCTCGAACTTTAGGTCGTTTACCTAACCATCTATTACAGCCAGCTTTTCCTTTTACTATATTTGAAAAATCAATATTACCAACTTTTCCAATAGTTGCCCAGCAACTTTTCTCAAATAATCGTAATTTTCCCGAAGGAAGTTTAACTACTATGAATTTATCTTGTTTAGCAATTATTTGAGCAAACGTACCAGCAGATCTAGCAATTTGTCCTCCTTTTCCAGGAATTTCTAGACATAAAATGTCCGAAAAAAAAATGAACATAAAACTTTAATTTTATTCAGCTTAAAAATATTTAATTTAACGAAAAATATTAAATATTCATTTCTTATAAACTATATTTTATACTATATAATAAAATAACCTTCACAATTTACTTTTTCAATTTATAGGTAATGTTAAAAATCTAAAACTTTTTACTTAATAGTTATAAGACAATTCAAATATCAAAAACATATATTTAAAATTAATTAATTTTTAACATAAATTATAAATTTTATAACCTTACGATTTTAACGTAAAAGAAAAATATTATTTTAAATAAAAATTTAAATTATTAATTAATTTAATTAATAAATATTAATACGAACTTTTAAGATCAAACTTGAAACTCTACATTATGAATATCAGTACCTAAAGGAATTCTTCCTAAAGGTAAAGAATTACCTAATTTTATAGGAATATCAAAATCAGAAATAACATTATCACCAATTGTTAAACCAACTGGATGAAGCATATATCTTTTTTCACCATCGGAATAATGTAACAATGCAATCCTAGCATTTCGATTTGGATCATATTCAATACTTACTACTTTAGCCATAATACCAATTTTATTTCTTTTGAAATCAATTAAACGATATAATCGTTTATGACCTCCGCCAGAATGTCTTTTAGTAATAAATTTAAATAATATTTATTTATATTTTTTAATCATTAAAATACCGTACAAGAAAAGTAATTCATACGATATATTTAAGAATATTCAGAAATTAATGTTATATAATTAAAACTAAAATTATAATCCATACAGTAAAGGATTGGTCTCATAATTAAGAATAATTTTAAAAAGAAGATTTTTAAAATAAATGATTACTAACTAATAATAATAAAACAATCAAAAATACTAATAAGATAATTTAATTTTTATATCAAACAAGTAACTTTCTACATAATCAAAATAATTTTAGAAATACATATTTAAAATAAAACGAACTTAGTATGAATAATTACATACTTCGTTTTAATAACTTACAAACTACTAAAGAAAAAATCTCAAGTTTAACTAATTATATTTTTAAACATTTCATACCTCCTCTATTATTACGTCCTTTAGAACGATGATAATAAAAAGTCAAAGATTTTAAGAAAATTGATAAATCGTTTTAAAAACTTAAGATAATAAATCCAATATAAAATTTTTAAAAATTTAAATTAACATTAAGAAATAAACACAATCAGGAAAATATTTAGTTAAATCACTAAAATCTGATAAAGAACGATTACGAGTTCCAGATGAGCAAGTCGATTTCAAAATAGACCAATCGCTTTAATAATTTGTACCTGCATTTTTTGCATACAACTTATAAATTCAAACTTTTTTATTAAAGTTTATTATTTAAATTTTAAATAGTTTTTCACTTTATTAAAGTTCGATGATAAAACCATTTTGCAATATTAATGTTAAAATTAATTAAAATTAAAAATTTGTTTTAATTTAAAGTGCTAATAATAAAATCAAAATCTAAATAACTCTATTATATATAATTTAATTAATTTATAATATAAATAAAGATATCAGAGAAATTTTAATTAGCAAAAGAAAAACTTAGCTTAGATAAAATGAAAAATAATTTATACATAAAATATAAAAATAAAATTAATTTCAAACCGCACTATAAGGTTTATAAAAACGAATTGACATAATAAAATTATAATCGAAAACTAATAGATAGATTAAAACTTCTGTTAAATAATATAAACGTGAACTATAAAAGTCAATAGTATGGAATAATTTAGTTCTATACTCTAAAACACAACACTCTTTAAAATATTTTAATACATTTATTGAAAAAAAGGAATTGTATCCTCAGTACTTATTAATTCTAAAAATTAAATTATAGAATGAAAAAAGAATAAATTTTTATAAATTCGTTAAATAAATTATAATTTCAAAAATTTATAAGCAAAATAAAGTAAATATAATTCGTTTATATATATTTCTGTAACCATTAAATTTTCCTATACGACGTTTTTTAATTGATAAGATAGAACTATTTATAGATAAGACTTTAACATTAAAAACTTCTTCAATAGTTTTTTTAGCAACTAACTTAGTAAATGAAATAAAATCTAATGTTCTAATAAAATTACGAAAAATAATGTAAATAATCTTAATACATATATTCTGTCTTATTGTTACTTAAAACTCATAACACTTGTATCAACAAGAAATGTATATTTATTCTTCTGTAAAAGTTTATTTGTTTTATCAGTAAATATAGGATATTTCAGAAAAAATAGAATTTCGTTTTCTTAATTTATAAAATAAAGCAAATAAAAATTAATTTTAATTTTTATTTTTATCTATATTTAAATCAAAAATAAATCTATGTTCATTTTATATATTAAAATTTAAGTTAGTAAACAAAATACATCAAATTATATTTAAAAATAAACAAAGATTAAACACGACGTTTTTTTTTTGGTCTACATCCATTATGAGGTATAGGAGTAACATCTCTAATTGTTGTTATACCAAACCCAAAATTTTGAACTGCACGAATAGCTGAATCACGACCAGAACCAGCTCCACTTAAATTAATTTCTACTTGTCTAACGCCTTGTTCAAAAGCTTTTTTTAAAACTAGTTCACTAGCCATCTGTGCAGCAAAAGGAGTACTTTTTCTTGAACCTTTAAAACCACAATTTCCGGCAGAAGACCAACTAATAACATTCCCATTTATATCAGTAATAGAGATAATGGAATATCTTAAATTAATTCAAATAAGTGTTATAACAGAAAGATAATTAAAAAATTTAAATAATTAAAATATAATGTAACGGAAAATTCACAATATTATTAAAAGTAGATTTAATTAAATACGAAAAGTTTTAGTAAATAAATATAATTATAAGGAAAAAATTTATTGATTTTATTTAAATAATTAATATAAAAAATTATAAAGCACAATATATGCATTATTCCTCGAGTTATTTTTCTTTTAATAACTTTTGAAGTTATTGATTTTTTCTGCTTTAACATAAATTAAATTAAATAAAATAAAAACTTATATTAATCTAACAATAAAGTAACATATCTAATTTATAATGAAAAGCTTCTTTTCTTTAAAGTTTACGTGAATAATATTCTACAACTCTTAATTCATTGATTGCTAAGATCAATGAATTTCTTGTAGCTAAAGAATTTACCTTAGCTTCTAATTTATCTAAATTTAAAGAAAGATGAGGAGGAATTAAAATATCTTTTGAAAAACTAACAATATTTTCTTTAAATTTCGTATTTTTTATTTTAATAATATTTAATGGTTTACATATAAAACTAGGTATATTTACTAAAGTATTATCAACTAATATATGACCATGCGTAATAAGTTGTTTTGCTTCAATAATTGTTCTAGATAAACCTAATCGGAAAATTATATTATCTAAACGCATTTCTAAAGAAATTAAAAGTTCTACACCAGAAGAACCCTTTTTTTTCTTTGCTTTTTTTAAATAATTTAATAATTGTCTCTCGGTTATACCATAATAAAAGCGTAGTTTTTGTTTCTCTTTTAACCTTAAATTATATTGAGAAATTTTTTTTCCAGAGAGAGAACCATGTTCTCCTGGAGGGTTAAGTCTCTCTGTAATTTTTGTAGTAAAACCAGGTAATTTTCCTAAACGACGAACAACCCTAAGTCGAGGACCACGATATCTTGACATATAAAAAATAAGTAGGATTTATTTTGATATTATAAACTGAGATTATTATTAATTGAAAGTAGTTTTTTTAAATAAAATACCCTTGATCGGTATCGAACCGATACGCATAAAGCATATGATTTTGAATCACACGTGTCTACCATTCCACCACAAAGGCATAAACATTTCAGTTCAATTTTCGTCACGAGTTTCGACATTTTACCGCACATCAAAAACGAGTTGCTGRCACAATCTCGAAATCAAAACTCGAACTTCGAAGTCGCAACACAACTTGCTGGCTACCAACCCAACCACTGATCGCTAGTATGACAAAACTCAAATTTTTAATCAATTCGCGAGGAAAAATTAGTTCGAACTGCCAGAAATTTTAAATATAAATTTTACTGCCAGAAAATGGCATCTGAGTTTGCGCCAAAAACGAGTTTCGACATCTCAAAACATATCAAAATAAGGTCTATATGGTATGGACATAGTTCGAGAAGTAGATTACATGGAAATAGCTAAATAAGTAACTATTTACACAGGAAAATGTAAGTTTTTAAAAAGAACTACCAAACCCTGACATTTTAACGCACATCAAAAACGAGTTGCTGGCACAATCTCGAAATCAAAACTCGAACTGCCAGAAATTTTAAATATAAATTTTACTGCCAGAAAATGGCATCTGAGTTTGCGCCAAAAACGAGTTTCGACATCTCAAAACATATCAAAATAAGGTCTATATGGTATGGACATAGTTCGAGAAGTAAATTACATGGGAATAGCTAAATAAGTAACTATTTACACAGGAAAATGTAAGTTTTTAAAAAGAACTACCAAACCCTGACATTTTAACGCACATCAAAAACGAGTTGCTGGCACAATCTCGAAATCAAAACTCGAACTACRAAATTTTAAATATAAATTTTTAAAAAGAACTCCAATTAATAAACTCTGACACTTTACTACACATCAAAAACGAGTTACTAACCCAACCATTGATCGCTAGTATGACAAAACTCAAATTTTCGAAACAATATGCTAAAAATGATATCTGAGTTTTTGTAAATAAAACTATAAAATAAAATCGTCATGGCACTAAAATAATTTTCCCACGAAGTCCCCCTCGCAGTAATGTCATTTCTTCTGGTATTTCACTTCTAAGTTCGAAATGGATTTAGGTGATTTAAAACCAGAATAAAAAGCACCACAAACTTTAATTATTTGACAAGACAAAAACTATCGATCTATTAGTATATCTTAGCTGCTACCATTACTGATATTCCACATAATACCTATTAACGATTAATCTAATCGTGATCTTACTAAAATTAATTAGAAGAGTACTCATCTTAAGGTAGGCTTCCTACTTATATGCTTTCAGCAGTTATCCAATCCACACTTGACTACCCAGCATATCCTGTTGGCACAAGAACTGGTACACCAGAGGTGTGTCCTTTTCGGTCCTCTCGTACTAGAAAAAGATCCTTTCAATACTCTAACGCTCACACCGGATATGGACCGAACTGTCTCTCGACGTTCTGAACCCAGCTCACGTACCGCTTTAATGGGCGAACAGCCCAACCCTTGGAACGTACTACCGCTCCAGGTTGCGATGAGCCGACATCGAGGTGCCAAACCTCCTCGTCGATGTGAACTCTTGGAGGAGATCAGCCTGTTATCCCTAGAGTAACTTTTATCCGTTAAGCGACGTCCTTCACATTCAGAAACGTCGGATCACTAAGACCGACTTTCGTCCCTGCTCGACTTGTAAGTCTAACAGTTAAGCTTTCTTATGCCTTTATACTCTAAAACTAATTTCCGTCCAGTTTGAGAAAACCTTTGTACGCCTCCGTTACCTTTTAGGAGGCTACCGCCCCAGTAAAACTGCCCGCCTGGAAATGTCTAACATCCTGATAAAGTAATGTCATTAGACTTTTAACTTTTTTAGAGTGGTATCTCACTGATGGCTCCTCATTTTCCGAAAAAAAGAATCTTAGCCTCCCACCTATACTGCGCAAAAAAAGTCCAAAACCAATTCCAAGTTACAGTAAAGCTTCATAGGGTCTTTCTGTCCAAGTGCAAGTTAACCGCATCTTCACAGTTAATTCTATTTCACCGAGTCTCTTTTTGAGACAGTTTCCAGATCGTTACGCCTTTCGTGCGGGTCGGAACTTACCCGACAAGGAATTTCGCTACCTTAGGACAGTTATAGTTACTGCCGCCGTTCACCAGGGCTTCAGTCACCAGCTTTGCTAAAAGCTAACCAGTTTCTTTAACCTTCCGGCACTGGGCAGGCGTCAGCCCCCATACATCGTTTTTCAACTTTGCGGAGACCTGTGTTTTTGATAAACAGTCGCCTGGATCTATTCACTGCAACCTTATTTTCATAAGGCACCTCTTCTCCCGAAGTTACGAGGCTATTTTGCCGAGTTCCTTAAAAAGAGTTATCTCGCGCTCCTTAGTATTTTCTACCTGCCTACCTGTGTCGGTTTAAGGTACAGGTATGTTAAATTAAAAAGTTATAAGGTATTTTCTAGAAAGTGTGACATTAGTTATTTAAATACCTTAGTATTTTATTATTAACTTCTTAGCTCAAAGTATTTTTTAATAAAACTTCTCAACACCTAAAAGCTTAAACCAAAACAACCAATCTTTGGCCAACCTAGCCTCCTTTGTCTTCCTTAACTTAATTTAACATAGTACAGGAATATTAACCTGTTGTTCATCGACTACGTTTTTTAACCTTGTCTTAGAACCTGACTAACCCTCCGTGGACGAACCTTGCGAAGGAATCCTTAGGCTTTCGGAGCATTGGATTTCCACCAATGTTTTCGTTACTTAAGCCGACATTCTCACTTCTGCTAAGTCCACAAATGTTTTCACTATTGCTTCAAACTAAAACAGAACGCTCTTCTACCGTATTTATCCCACAGCTTCGGCAAATTGCTTAGCCCCGTACATTATTGGCGCAAAGGCACTTGACCAGTAAGCTATTACGCGATTTTTAAAGGAATTGCTGCTTCTAAGCAAACCTCCTGGTTGTCTAGGTACCAATACATCCTTTATCACTTAGCAATTATTTTGGGGCCTTAACTGGTGATCTGGGCTATTACCCTCTTGACAATGAAGCTTATCCCCCACTGTCTCACTGACCAATTGAATTTCATAACTTAGTATTCATAGTTTGCTACAACTTAGTACTACTTTCGCAGCCCGCATCGAAACAGTGCTTTACCCCTAAGCAGTTCATAATTAATCGCTGCGCCTCAACGCATTTCGAAGAGATCCAGCTAGCTCCGAGTTCGACTAGAATTTCTCCCCTAACCACAAATCATCTCCCAATTTTTCAACATTGGTGAGTTCGGACCTTCACACAGTGTCACCCGTGCTTCATCCTGTTCATAGTTAGATCACCCGGGTTCGGGTCTATAAACAGTGACGCAATGTTCTATTAAAACTCGCTTTCACTATGGCTTCAATTTATAAAATCTTAACCAAGCCACTGCCTATAAGTCGCCGGCTCATTCTTCAACAGGCACACAGTCAAACGTTTAACAATTCTCCTGCTGCATGTAAGCTTATGCTTTCATAATCTATTTCACTCCCTTTTCAGGGTTCTAATATTTCACCTTTCCCTCACGGTACTTGTTCACTATCGGTAACTTAGTAGTATTTAGCCTTACGAGATGGTTCTCGCTGATTCACATAGAATTTCACGTGCTCTATGCTACTTGGGAAAAAGTAAAATTAAAGTATCTATTTTAGTACAGGACTTTCAACCTTCTATGGTATTGGAATCAACAATTTCATAAAAAGATACAATAAAAGAAAACTATCCCACAACACCCAAAAAGGTTTAGGCTTCTTCCTTTTAGCTCGCCGCTAATAAGGAAATCGCAATTGCTTTTTTTTCCTCTGGCTACTAAGATGTTTCAGTTCGCCAGGTTTGCTACAATTTACATATAAATTATATAAACGTTTAATAGGTTAACCCATTCGGGAACCTTCGGATCAATACTTGTTTCTAGCTCCCCGAAGAATATCGTCAGTAACTACGCCCTTCATCGCCTCTAAGTTCCAAGGAATCCAACATAAGCCCTTCATTATTTAATCCCATCAAATAAATTAAAAGTTGGAGATAAGCGGACTCGAACCGCTAACCCCTGCCTTGCAAAGGCAGTGCTCCACCAATTGAGCTATACCCCCAAAAATATTCAAGTGTTATTATAGAATAAGGGCTATGCTGGACTCGAACCAGCGACCTTACCCTTATCAAGGGTATGCTCTAACCAACTGAGCTAATAGCCCTTACGATAATAACAGTTGAATATAGTTAAACTAAAAATATCAAATCCTAAAGTTTTAATAAAACAAGTTAAAAATTAAATTATATTGGAGTTGTTCCAGCCACACCTTCCAGTACGGCTACCTTGTTACGACTTCACCCCAGTTACCAACCCAACCTTAGTAGTCTCTCTCAATAAAGTTAAGAAAACAACTTCAGGTTTGACCAACTTCCATGGTGTGACGGGCGGTGTGTACAAGGCCCGGGAACGGATTCACCGCCGTATAGCTGACCGGCGATTACTAGCGATTCCAACTTCATGTGGGCGAGTTGCAGCCCACAATCCGAACTAAGATTAAGTTTAAGAGATTGGCTTGTTCTTACGAATTTGCGACTCATTGTCTTAACCATTGTAGCACGTGTGTAGCCCAGGACATAAGGGGCATGCTGACTTGACGTCATCCTCACCTTCCTCCGGTTTATCACCAGCAGTCTTTTTAGAAAGTTAACTAAAAATAAGGGTTGCGCTCGTTGCGGGACTTAACCCAACATCTCACGACACGAGCTGACGACAGCCATGCACCACCTGTGTTTAGATTCCCTAAGGCACATTTTTCTTTCAAAAAACTTCCTAACATGTCAAGTCCTGGTAAGGTTCTTCGTGTTGCATCGAATTAAACCACATGCTCCACCGCTTGTGCGGGCCCCCGTCAATTCCTTTGAGTTTCACTTTTGCAAGCGTACTCCCCAGGCGGGATACTTATCGCGTTAGCTACAGCAGTACAAAAGCACCACTTAGTATCCATCGTTTACGGCTAAGACTACCAGGGTATCTAATCCTGTTCGCTCCCTTAGCTTTCGTCTCTCAATGTCAGTATCAACCCAGTAGAGTGCTTTCGCTATTGGTGTTCTTTTCAATATCTACGCATTTCACCGCTACACTGAAAATTCCCTCTACCCTTATCGTACTCAAGTCTAATAGTTTTCAATGCCTTTTCAAAGTTAAGCTTTAATATTTAACATAGAACTTATCAAACCATCTACAGACGCTTTACGCCCAATAATTCCGGATAACGCTTGCATCCCTTGTATTACCGCGGCTGCTGGCACAAAGTTAGCCGATGCTTATTCCTCAAATACCGTCAGAACTTCTTCAATGAGAAAAGGAGATTACAACCCGAAGGCCTTCGTCCTCCACGCGGCATTGCTTGGTCAGGCTTTCACCCATTGCCAAATATTCCCCACTGCTGCCTCCCGTAGGAGTCTGTTCATTCTCAGTTCCAGTGTGGCTGTCCATTTTCTCAAAACAGCTACTGATCGTTGCCTTGGTAAGCCATTACCTCACCAACTAGCTAATCAGACGCAAGCTCATACTCAGGCGAAAAATCTTTAACTCTAAAAGAGTATTACGAGGTATTAGCAAACGTTTCCACTTGTTGTCCCTCTCCTAAGTGTAGATAACTTACGCGTTACTCACCCGTCCGTCACTGTTTGTAAAAACCGTTCGACTTGCATGTGTTAGGCATGCCGCCAGCGTTCATCCTGAGCCAGGATCAAACTCTTCATTT